TGCAGGTCACGTAACCTACAGCTCGGCCTTCGCTTTTTGAGGCTTCCTCTACCCACATCTCTATGTGCCTGCAGCACTTCCATATGGAGAAAATAGGCTTACCATGTTCCATCAATAGCACCTAACCTATGCCGATTTTGGCGGACCGTGCTCCACCCCGGTGAACTCATGCGGTGTAGACGTGCCCAGAGGCCAGAAGCGAAATCCGTTCACGGTCCGTAGGACCAACACCATTCGAAGGTGGGCGGCCCGCCCCGCCTAGAACAGTCATGTTTGACTGGGCTTACACACATTCGCTCACTTACGCTGTCCCCCCTCAGCTCACCCTAGCCCCGGGCCTTTTGCTCTTCTAACGTAAGCTCCAAGGCTTCACACCAAGTCTTCACTGACAAAATATGCATGCTTAAGTAGGGTCAGGCAGAACCGTTGTTGCCTGATGGGAACTTCCCCCATATTGCTATCAATGTCTTCATGTCGCACGACCTCTTAACATTACACCACTGAATCCCCAATCCTTTGCTTGCTGTGCAGTGACAGTACCAATATCCACTAATCGTTGTTTCCAGATACGGTTGCCGGTTGACATCTCTTCTAATTCGTCGATACGAGAACAAAATTGTTGTGTGGAGGAATCAATATCTCGACATAAGCCAAGAGGCAGATCTTGTGCCACTCCACCTGGTCGTATGAAACTGGCATGCATCCTGGCTCCCGATACTCTTTCATAGAATTCCAACAATTTCTCCCGCTCCTCAAAAGCCCACAGGAACGGAGTTAATGCTCCCACATCCATAGCATGAGTAGTTAAAGCAAGTGAATGATTTGAAATTCGAGTTATTTCACGGAATAACACTCGTATATATTGAGCTCGTAATGGTACCTCGCAATTCAAAAGTTTCTCTACGGCTGAAGAATAAGCGTGCTCTTGGGCCATCGTAGAAACATAGATAGGGTCGACGACGGAACGAACAACGAAACTTTACGACAGCTTTTTCGTACACGTTCACTTGCATCACATACACAAGTGCTCTCTGAACCGTGCAATAAGGTCACCCATAACACGGCTCTCCCACTTGAGTTACCTTAGCCCCGGGCCATGCTATTCAATGATATTGGAAAAATGGCAGTGTAACGTAACAACTAGTATTGAAAGCTGGTCGCCTTTGGAAGCGTTCGCCGGTAACCAAAGCGTCTCGTTTCCGCAACCACTTGGGTACTTTGCTTATAGCTTTTTTAGGTTATGCAATAGAAGGGGCTCTGGATCCCCTGCTTTCAGAAATGAATGGATCAGAAGAGGGCTGGGTTCTATTTCCGGGCCGGGCGGGAGGTGAAGGCCATAAGAGAAGATTGCCCTACCGGTAAGGAAGAGAGGAAAAGGACGCTGTCATCTATCTCGACCAGTTTCCCGAGGCGTTGGAAATCCAGACCGGCTCAGAGAATCACTTAAGCCGAAGGCGCCCTTCGTTTCGCGAACAAATAAGTCATCCTTGACGAGATTTCCCATTCCTTCCCTGCCGAGCCACCTCTCTTCGCCATTCGATATACTACCTCTGCCTTCCTTTTCTATAACATACCCAGGCGCCCTCCTTTCCAATCAAAAAGATTAAATCAATACCAATCAAAGCCCTATCTAAGTAAAGCTTCGTCTGTTATTTTTCGGGGAGTTTACTCGACCCATTCCCCAGTCTCCCGCACTGCTCTGGGAAGTGTGCGACTCCGTATGAGGACCTCCTTCCCTTCTGCCCACTCTCTGTTCACACGGTTCTAAAAGCAGAGAAGGAAGGGTAGGCAGCAGGTACCACGAGCCCTCTGTCCCACACATCTATCCAGAAGCAAGTGTAGTTCACCGGTTCCACCGAATGCTCCTATCTCTCGGCAAAGATCGTGTGAGTGTGCAGTTATGCTTCGGATGCTTCGCCATAGAATAGATCGACCCAGTTCCCGTTCTTTTCTGGTTCCGGTGCACTCGCTTTATATCTCCGACACACAAGGAAGGACGCGGTGGGAAGGAAGCAGCCCTAGCCTCTGTCCGGCCGATCATTCCGCTGGCATCTTGCATTCACGCCTCCGTTTGACTGCCGCTCGGGGATGTAGTTGTAGATACGTTAGTTTTAGTGGATCGTTGGCTCCACCTGTTATCTCCTTCTACGACATGCTGTTGTCGTCGCCATATTCCATATGTCACTTAGTCATCTCTGCCTCGCTGCGGGTCCTCCGAAAGAAACGGAGGACTTCATTCAGTGACTCCGCGATCGCCCTCTGAACGATCAGAATAAGGTAAAGCTTGAAGATAAGTTTTGTACTCTATTAATTTCTCAGTCCCTCTAGTCGGGTGGGCGTCGGCCGGTCTTTCGACCCGATCCCCCTAAAAACCGTACGTGCGGGTCTCCCCGCATGCGGCTCACGCCATTCGAGGTGGCCCACCCAGCCCAGCATTCATTCGCAAATCCTGTAGTGAAATTGAGACTGCTCGACCTCGTAATTCGCGTGTAGGCAGCGCTATCTGTCCTACCCTTGACTCTATCTATTCATTGAAATGACTTTATTACATAATATTTATATATAATATAGGCTCGCTCCCTCTTTTTCCAAGAATTCATGCGCTTCCCTTTACTTCATAGGGCCTTCTAGGTGAAAAGCCTTCCATTTCCGTCAAATGACCCGGCCTCCCCTGGCTCTTCCACCGTCCGGGCTCCCTTTCCTCCCTATGCTCCCCCGGCGCAGGCCTACCACGCTTCGCGCCTGCGGCGTTTTCGAAAGACGGTCTTGGCCAGTAGTGCCATCCTCCCCGCTAGATGTATGGGCGGATTGTCCATCGCTGCTGCGTTCTGTTAGGCTATAGATTACAGGAACAAATGTAGTTGAATGAGACAGTAGGCGGGTTACACGTTCCACTGTGCCGAGATGTGAGGTGCAGGTGGTGATGATCACCCCGGGGTATGCGCTAGCGCCCTTGACAGGCACTCCAGGACCCGCCAACGCTCATGAAAACCCGGATCGGTCGGTCCTCCATTCATCCGACCGGAGGTGTGGATAACGAGGCCACCTTCACAACCTTCTCCCTTATGTCCCTATGTTGTAGTAAGGTAGGGTGGTTTGCTTGAGTTGCTCAACCGCCCCTTAGCCCGGTGCTCATGCCGCGCTACGGAACCTCCACCGTGCCGGGGGACCAAGCAGGGCATAGCTAGCGGCATAGGAGCCGACTCGGCGTCAGCGGCTTCGTGCCGCACTGGAGTAATCCAATATGCGGATCCGCACGTTCCACCACTTCTCCGTTCATTTCCAATACTGATCGTGAAACACCATGAGCAGCAGGATGTTGAGGTCCGAAATTCGAAGTGAAATTTTTGATTTGCCCGTTCCTAGTCGTCATGGGAAAGAAAGGCAGAAATAAGAAAGAGATTATTCCCTAGGAGCTTGTACAGTACTACCAGTACCATAAATTAAATGCATCTCCTTCGCCTAGCGCGTCTACCTGGCGTGCCCGCCTTGCATCGCTATTGGCGGCAAAAAAAAATAGCTCACTGAGCGATGATTGATGCAGCCCCCACCTCTGAAAGCTGAGGGAAGGCAGTGCCCTCGATTGTTCCAGAGAGAAGGAAGGGAAGGATTCAATCCAGCCCCAGCCATAGGGTTCCTTACGGCTACCTTGTTTCGAACGAAAGCTCCCCTGGGCGGAGTCAAAGATCCAGTGCGCATTCGGGTCAGATTGCCATTTTGATTCACTACTATGTTGTCGAATCAGATTTAGCAGAAAGGGTCCGCACCATCATAAAAAAAATCGTTTTTGGTGATCTCATGTGCGGCTTCGAGAAAGTCCAAGTCCTCTCGGCTCCTCGAACAATACTTGCCACAGAAACCCATACCTCTACAATACTGGTGGCAGTCTTTCTGGAGAAGAAGGTAGCCAGCTCTACGAATTCTTTTTCGTAGGCTTGTTCGGAACGCTGGGCTCGGCTGGCCCGCATGGAGCCGGAGAACCATCGGTACCAAACCATGGCCCGGTCGATCCATGTAGAATTTTCGGAGCAAACAAAAAAAGAGGTAGATAGACACCTAAAATAACCAAAATAAGAATGAGGAAGAAAAAGATATCGTGATGTAAATCCATTATCATCCACTTTCAAATTCGTGTAAAAGTTGGAATCCAACTTTCTAATAGAGTTGTTAGTTCGGGAGAGAATTCCATGATTCAAAAAATGGATGTAAAAGTCAAGGGAGAATGCCGCTGCTGTAAATAAACAAGAAAAGCGGATCCGGGGGTCGGTTCGCCCGACCAGAAATGCATCCCCCACCGGAGATTTGACTAACCACCCCCTGCCCCTGAAGAAAGAAAATGGAGAATATTTTAGGCTTGATGAAAAGAATCACTACCATATAAAGTAAAGAAAGATCCTGTAAAATCGAAAAAAAAAATGGAAATGGGATTTTCTCATTGTAACTTGGGGCTTTAGGTCTCTGTCCCACTGAAACTTATAGGTTTGGATTTCTTTCTTCACTGACGCAATTAGTGAGTGAAGTGAGCATGGGGCACGAACGCTTAAGAAAAGTCTTCCTTCTTTCTTTTCTTAGCGCAGGATCTCCGTTCTTCCCGGAACACTAAGACAATTGCCCTTCCTTGAAAAAGGAGAAGAGTGAGTGAGAGAAAGAGCGGTTCGGTCAGAAGCAGATACCACACACTCAAGCCAATTAAGAAGCGCATAAGCAAGACGAATCTCTTTCTCTTTCCATATTCAATTACGAAAAAAGGGCTAAAGCGCATACATATATAGAGCTAACATAAGTCATATGTCGTTATTTGCGACTCACATTCGTTAACAAGTTATTATGCAAAACCAGCCATAGGAAAGCTGGAATCCGTTGGGGCCCGGGACATTTCCAAACTATCTCCCACCGCCCCAAACCTGCCCCGAAAAAATAGCATACGCTGACTTTGTGGTGAAGTTCCCTTGATTAGACGACCCCCACCCCAGATGATGCGATCATTAGGCGCAAAGTTATGCGGGGGCTTAATCCCAGCAATCAGTAGACAAAGATGATGAGGCAGGAACGGAACATCTGAAACGCACTCCAATTCCAGCCACATTCTGATGAATAAGCAGCAACACAGAGATTCACGGCACCCTCGTGAACTTGATTTATTGTGAATAAGTGGTCCTTTATTTTCCACCCATGGGTCAAGCCAAAACCTCGCTACCCTACCGTTACCTATAACCCATCTGCATCCTTGAAGAACCAAAGGCCATACTTTTCTATAAGGGGGAAGCATTCGGTTTGGTAATTACCACAGGAGGGTGCCCCTTATCCTTAACATACTTTCCTTTCAAAATCTGCACCCAGAGTTTATCCGGTTGTGTTAATAAACCCCATCCTAGCTTCATGATAAGAGCCTCTTTCCTTAGCTTTCCTAATACCTAGACCGCCGTTTTTTTTAGGCCCTATCCCAACGCACCAAATGAGGCTTTTTTACACCTGATCCAAAAAGAAAAGCTCTGGTTTGCTTTTCAATCTCTTCACAAACCGTATAAGGAAGAGCTGCGGTCTGCATTGTATACGTTGGGAGGGCAGTGACTATCGATTGGGCCAAGGTAGTACGCCCCGCCATCGACAATTGGCTGGTCTTCCACCTACTTAGTCTCTCATGAACTCGATTAACAATATCATGGTATGTGGCTCTTGTCACTCGATCATGGAGTGACGGGGACCCCAAGAAACTTCCCGACGGTTCCTTGTTTTGGTGAAACCGAAACCTCTACTGATTGCACAAGAGAGACCATCAGAGAGGTTTTTTAGAAATGGATCTTGGATTTAGCAAGACTCACTTTCTGACCGCACAAAAGGACTCCAAGCAAGCTTTAATGACCGGAACTTGATCCATTCATGCTTTAGCGAAAAGGAGCAAGTCATCCGCAAAAAACAAATGATAAAGCTGGGGACCATTCTTAGATAACTGAATAGGCTTCCATAATCCTTGTCGAACCGCTAGATCATGAGCTAATCTTTCCAATAAATATAAAAAGAGTAATAAATAGAGGGTATCCCTGTATAACTCCGGGAGACGGCAAAAAGGAAGGCATCTGTCACCTCTCCATTCCAAAAAACCTGCATACTATTCGTAGAAATACACATCATAATGAGCTCCAGCATCTGACTAGGCAAAAAAATCTCAAACAAGGTGTCCCGAATGAAACCCCACCGGATCCGAGGCCTTCTCGATATCAACCGTCAATGACCATGAATCCCCGCTTCCCTTTTCGATTTTCATTTTTAGAGTCAAAGATTCATTTACAGTCAGAAACCCTCGACAGACCAAAGTTCGGAAGGCTAACTACATGCGAAAGTAAGACTTTCATTGGAAACTGAGAAAGACGCTTCCGAGCGAAGTCTAACAACCATCTTTTGATTCCTTTCTGAAGGGAAAGCTTTATACCTTAGGACATACCCCTTCCAGGAACATCCAGTACTTATGATACTGAACAGAGCAGAACGACTTCTCTATGTGCCCGGCGACAGCAAAGCTTGTTGGACTATTGAATGACTTGGTTGACTTGACCCAAGACAGAAAGCATAGCAGGAAGGTAGCTCTCGAACAATGGAAATCAATCATCACTTTGTTTTTTACCTCAAAAGCAGATCAAGATCGCATTTCAGGGACTAAAACAAAACATCGATAGATTGGCTGGATGAAAACTAGAAAGCAACAGTGTAGAAGGTTCCTTGCAACTCTCAATATGTTAAAAAATGACTATACATTTGCCTAGCAAAACACGACTTTAATGATCCTTTCGTGTCCCGGCTCCTTGGCTTACTTCAAGCTGGGGATTGCATACCTCTCACTCGCTTTGCCTCACTGTGCTTTGAATAGCCCTACTTTCGTACCTCTCCTGGGGGCAATGATAAATCACCTAAGACCGCTAATGCCCCATCTAATTCAAGAACAAGCCCTTCTCGCCTTCCCCATGTGGAATAAGTTCCCGTGCATTCCATGTCTGATTCTTTACTATGGATTCAATTGGGGCCAATCCTGCTGCCTTCCTTGCTTGCATGTGGTTTTGGAATTGGCATCTATCCCGCCTACTCCTGCCCTGAGACTAGTGAAATCAGGTCTGCTCTTGCGCGATGCCTATTCTTTTACTTTTTTGATTCCCTGCTTGTAGATTCACTCTCTCCTGCTCTAGGAAAGTTAGGGGAAGTAGCGAGATTCCGATTCCTTCGTGGGCGAAGGCAGCCGCTCCAGCAGCTTTAGTACTTACCAGCCCTTATCCCGGTTCTTCTCCGGCTCCACCAGCAGCCTTTATCAGCTGCTATGGTTCCCTTCCCGAATGCGAATCTCTATCTCTTTGGGGCTATAGCCTTCTAATAGGACCCATATTCAATCTCTTAAATGACTTCTGAACACTAGCTAGCTCTGGACCTACCTATATTAGCCATGAGCGATCACCGAGCGGAGTTGAAAGAAAAGAGACTTGACATGCCGCTCGCGAGTTCGGAACGAACGGAGCGGAAGGGATCAACAGTTACAGGGAGAAGTGAAAAAGACGAGCACTTGGGATGGGACCACGGAGCCACCGTTTAAAACAAGGCTAAACGAGGCCATACTAGTAGTAAACTCCTCTCTGAAGAGAGTGAGTCTATAGAGCCAACGAGCCGAATCTATTTTGTCTCTTAATAGCCGATCCTTTAGTTCCGTAGACTATTGTACTAGTAGGGCTCGCCCATTTTCCTCCAACAGTCAACTTAACTTTCCTCCACTCGCCTGAATTACGAGGAGTTATTATACCGAATCCCAGATCCCGGCCCCTTAACCCATCGCGAACTTCGTTCACTGCGGGATAGGAATCGAAAGGTATAGCTTTTACACGGGAACGGAACGAGCCGGAGCGAAGGAGGGATTGTACCACAGCTTGCTTCGAGACTGAAAGGAAAAGTGATCCTATTCCTCACTGCTCAGCTGTCTTGGTATCCGTGTTAGGAAGTCAAAAACGCTCCTTGCCGCTGCCAAACATGTATGTTGAAGTCTCGGAAACATGTTTAAGTCATTGACATTTATCGGAGAATCGACAGTTCGTCTCGTCTCGGGGAATTCTAGATCAATCATAGATCTGGGCAGAAGCGCCCTTCCCTAAGCCATAAGATACCTTCTCCTAATCATCGGCGTGACACCTATTCTTTATTTTTCTCGAAAGATGCAGCTACGGCCTTTTTTTTTCGGTTTAGAATGGCATTGTTGAAATTACACAGCGAACTCGATCAACAAAGGATGGCAGTACTTGAACCTCACATTCGCGAAAAACCTGGTAACATCACCCCCCAAAAAGGGAGAACCCAATCGGTCTGCATCTGCATTTAGCATTGCCTTCACCTTTCAATGGATTGGCTGCAGTAGCGGTTCCCTCTTAAGAAGTTCGATCCATAGTCTTATGCCTCGTATCCTTCAAGTGTTTTCTGGCAGAAAAGGAAAAGGCTTCATCTACACCTTTCAAGGGCCTGATTTGACATCTTGTGTCTTGCGTGTGCCGTCTTGTTAATAGCGAATGAAGTAGAACCAGAATGAAGGGGCGATGATCCGCCCACACACATTGGTAGTAGGAGAGGCAGCCACTTGGGGCCTATCCATTCCATACCCAAACGCAACTCAGAATGCCTATGATTAGTATAGTTAACCGCCGGTGCTACTTCCTTAGTGAAGTATCCCATTCCGACTTCTGTAGGGTTTGTTTACCGATCACAGTTTCAGCATTGCACCTCACTAGGACGGCTTTCTTTCTTCCCTTAGAGTCCTTCTAGCGGGTCTTAGTGCCTTCCTCTCTTCCACAAGAGGGAAGATCCAAACTTCAAATACATACTTTTCTTTAAGAATTGGATATAACAAACTACTTAATTAGCATAGAATTATCTTCAGTCCCTTCTCTTCTGGGCTAGGAGTGGAAATCGATCAAAAACCTCAGACGAAATAGCTTCCAAACCCTTAAGTCCATCAGCTACCAATATCTCGTTCTTGAAAAAACAAACCTCTTTGCCAAAGAAACACCATAGGGAGGAAGGAAAACCCATTGAGAGAGAATCTATCAGTTACTTAGCGTGACACAGCTACCCACGCCGACGGCTGCCCCAAGATCGCTGGAAAACGTCCTTCCTACTTTCTTAGCGCTAGATCCGTCCTGAGCATGCTTGTCATCGCCAACATTACCAATCAGAGTAACATTCCTTTACCAAAGCGGGACGGCTGGAGAATTCTGTTGAGTTATAGTTCTATATCTATAAGGGCTTGCTAGAGGACCCCTTTTAAATTAAACCGGGTTCTGTCACTCCTAAATAAGGTTTCAGAATCGTAGACTTGGGAGTGTAAGCTAGAGCAGAGCTACCTATCTTTGGCGAATTTGTCCAACCGGAGATCGTAGTCTCGTCTCAATCCTCTTTCTTATTCGAAGAGGAACTTTTCCTTAATAGAATAATAGCCTAATCCTGCCGCTATCGTCTTTAGTCTCTAAACCCTCGTAAGGCCTCAAATCTGAAGTCATCCTCTTTTATTCTTTCATCCGAGTTTCCTTCCAAATTAGAAGAAGAAATAAAAGCAAGACAGTCAGTCTATCGACTTCCTTTAGAGGAGAGGCTTCATTCTTCTCCAGCATACACCTGTTCGATAAAGAAAGATAATATAAGAAAAATCCTTCCCAGTGCGAGGAGAGGAAAGTTCTTATCCTTCCAGCTCTTTTTCGTTCCAGTTTTCTAAGCCAAGTTGAAGAATCAGTCTTTTTCAGGCGTATCCTGCACCTCGAGCATGAATGAAACTATCTTCCCATAAGTCGCGTATGGAGCGAGCCGTGTTGGCCGTGATTTCGAACATCATCCTAGGACAAATTAGAGCTATTAGATGAGAAGAGACTTCACGCCATGAAACATGTCCAGGTCTACCAGAGAAGGCTTTCCCTTGCAGTCCACAATAAGGTAATATAGATAAAGTTCAACATAGGGGAGAAAGTCTTGAAAAAGATTCTTTCCGGACGTGAACCTCACCCTTAATCTGCTTAGGGATTCAATGTGCAACAGGGAAACTCCATTTTGTGCTCGCTCTCTTCTGTCATGCATCATGGCTGGGTGAGTTGGCCCATTGCGAATTAACCTCGGTGCTTCCAATCTGGTCATGCACTTCTTTAAGATTCGGAACCTGGGAGCTTTCCTCTTCATTTCAAAATAGGGGTAAATGTTTCGTAGGGGGGTAAGGAATATGCCGAGGTCTTAATAGAAAGGGGTGTCCCGTCTGCTAGGCTTTTCCGAACTTCCCTTCGCCTTTCTGCCCGTGAAATCCTTTTATTCTGCTTTTTCCCAACCCCATTATTTATTTAGTATTGAAGCATCTATTAGTTAAGGGGGTTCCAGAGAATCATCCGAACATTCTGAGATAGGGTTGTCAAATGGTGGAAGAGGAACGAGAGGAGCCCCTAAGCTTTCCGGCTCACTAGTAGGTGACGAGGGGATTTCAAAAAAGGGGGTAATATTCTGCCGATGCATTCGTTCGGATACATTCTTCCTTCTTCACCTTTTCAACCCACCCTTCCTAAAAAAGCGAATTTGCCTCTTCCTGGTAATGAATTGAGCGGCAGCGAGGAGGTCCGGTTCCATAGGGATTTCGTCTGCTTTTGGAACTTCGATTCCTGGGGGTGACTCCGGAGTTTCAAATTCTCAGAACCTCCTTCGAATTACAGAACTGGAGGGGGTCTCACAGGCATCTCTCTTCGAGCGGCAGTGCAAGCTCGGATGGTGTTAGCGCTGGCAGAAGGTCCTGGATTAGTTTGTACCGGTGTAGGTCCCTGAGTGGTGACTTGTCCCCCTTGATGTTGTGGCATTGGATTAGTATGGATCCCCAATAGCTTCAGTGACATTGGCGGCTTTAAGGTATGCCTTAACTTCGTTCCAATTGATACGATTTTCATCATTCATGTCATAGATGACATCACGCAAAGTATGACACTCTTCGATGGTATGGCCTGCGTCTCGGTGAACTGGACAGAACTTAAAATAGTCGAGACCAGGAGGCCAGGGGAGTGATCTCTGGGTAGAGAAATGGCTTTCCAGGTCAGAAGGATGGAGAATAGGTAGGAATGGGTAGGGGTCATTTTGGTAGTGAGCTCCATTGGGTTGGGTCCCCAGGGTCGCTTGGGAGCACCTTGTTGCTGCTGAGGGGGGGGGCGCAGCGTTGAGCGGGTCTGGGCGGAGCTTGCGCTTCGTTCACTCAAAAAGAATGGAATCCAGATCCGTAAGTGACTTCGATAGGCTTTTAGTTAAGACTGATTTTCTTCCTTATCTTATAGAGCTTTGTCTGATAGGGAATTTTCTGCTCGCTACGCCCCTGCCCCAAGCCAAAATAGCTTGAATAGCTTGATCTGACCGAACTCGCTCTAATGGAAGAATTCTAATAATATGGAATTTCCTGGTATGAGCTTAAAAAGCATTCCCCTGGAGCCTGAAACACGTGAAAGCTAGCCCTCCTCAATCCCAGTCGCATTCGATCTATAATTCTTCTTCCCCTTGGCGGAACTACCTTAATGGAATTCCGGCTTCGCTAAAAGCACCTGGGCTATGCCTCGACCTCTTCGTTGCTTAACTTGAATTGAAAGCTTTCAGTCATCAAGCTTACCTGCCGCCTAAGTGGTGTGTCAAACAACCGAAAGCAGCCGGTTATACAGTCCCTAGCGCGTGCAGCAAGGAGCATGGTGAAGCGCTGCGCAAAGGAAACTAGCCTTTTGTTCCACTTTGTTGATCGAGAAGAAAATATGAAATGATTGAGGTTGAGAAAACCCTGCCGAGAATCGAGAGGCGGGAGGGCACCGAAGCTACCACCAGACTAGCGAAAGGTTTCCCGACGAGGAGAAAGATGAGCGAATGGAATGACATCATGTATGAAATTACCAACCTGTTGATTCCGGAAGTCAACTCCTCGCTACCTCTGCCAAGTTCCTTTTTCTAGCAGGATTTTCTCAACAAATGTCATGGTAAGTTGCTTTTGAGTTCTATTTTCATTACTCCGAATCTTCTTAGTTCGATTCTGCCTCTGCTCCCTTACTCACAGAATCCCAACCGAACAATTATCATTGCCCTGCTTCCCATTCTCTTGGCTACGACACTGGTTCTATTCAAACTGCTAACTATGATTCGGATTTTCTGCCAGACTTCAGGTTCCCTCCCCGTTCTAAAAGCAAGAAAGGCAAGTCGAATCCCAGGGGTACTTTACCTTTACAGATAGAGAGATCGTGGAAGACTATTTTAATATAAGGATCGGCCTCGTCTTCCTTCACACCCCGAATAGGACTTTGCTAGGAGAAGGAGAGCAGTCGACTTGGTCACAGCTCTGATTCAACTGGGAACAGGACCTCCATCTCAGAAGGGAAATCCCACGGCACATCTTGACTAGGCATTCCCATCTCTCAATCAACAGAAGTAGCCCGTCCGATAAAAGATGCAATAGCAGTCCTTCCTCCAACAGATGCGGATTCATTAGCTGCTTCTAGTCCGATAACAAGAACTGGACCTGGTGAAATCTTTCAAGCTGCCCTTCTTCCTTCCACCAGATTACTTTACAGACTGGAATTCATTCAAAAAGAGTACAGGAACTGGTTTAACAAAAAGGGTCGAGAACTACAGTGATCTGATACCTGGCTCTCTTGGTATGAAGAGTAGGTTATGTAGGCAACAACTCTTCCTAGGTTGTTTCGATCACAAAAGACCAAATAATCGATGAGTAGTATGCTTTATATTGTATTGCCAAAAGACCGATGAGCCTTAGCAGAGCGCATACTTTTTTTTTTGAAAAAAAGACTATTCTATTTCCTTCTCGCACCTTCCCTTCAGTCTAATTGGCCTAATTGCCTTTTGAATGGGCGTGCTGAACGAAAACATCGCCACATCATGGAAACTCTTCGTGCCTTACTTATCCCCCTATCTAAGGTAAGGTTAGGCGGGAAGCTTCATCAGGGCTAATATGGCATCTTTCTTCTGTCAGTGTAATCCGGTTCAAGAAAGCAGGAAATCCAGTAATTTGGGCTTAGGAAGGCATCCCTTGGGTAATCCTGCATCTATTGATTCAATTGGGATCGTTTTTATCGATTCATCTCTTTCCCTTGAGCCAGTTCCGACTTGCTTCGCATAGGCTACACAAGCCAGGTTTGAGCTTCTTTATCGGCTTGAGCTACCTATTGTATTGAGTTGCCTCCCCACTGAACTAATTTGGGAAAATAAGAACTGAAGCCCTATTCACAGCTTTTTCGATCTATCTAAGCTACTACGGTGATTTGTGATTCAATCGATGCTAATTCGGCTATTTGACCTGGAGCCGGGTATAGTTTATGGCCTTTTTTTCCTGGTATCTGCCTTGAGGCCAGGTGTGGGATCGATCAGTAGGTCAAAGACCCGTAGTATAGGAGTGAAAGCCAGGGATGCATAGGAGGATGTGATGAACATTGACAAATAGGAGAATGACCTGCTCGCTGGGTGTGAAAGAGGAGGCTTGGAAGCGGAGCATTATTAAAGGTCAACAACTTCTTCCCTCCAATCCAATCGGCGGCTGGGCTCGTCACATCGAAATCAGGTATGGGCCACCTTTCTTTCTAGACGAAAATCACAAAACAATCACTTTCTTATATATACGTTATCTTTAGAACATGATCTTCGAGAAGTGCTGTGATATGAGGCTTTCTTTGTCTCCAACTAATGATCTGTCCTGCGACAACGGGGAAACCCCTCCTCGGCAAAAAGGGACGAGATCCGCTCCGCTCGTATCTTTATTCTATTTCCCGCTCACGCAATTGGTCTATCGCGATGTAGAGCAACAGATGGTACTAACAAAATTTTTCATATTTGGTTGGTAGGCAGGCTGCCGTCCCATGATCAGCTTTCGTATCTTGAAATGCCACTTCGTAATATCTGCTTTACAGGGCAGTGCTTCTTTCTTTTGAGCTTAATAGGACTTTGGAGACGAAGTTGCCCTATACTTTAGGGTCGTATTCTTACCTCGGCCTCTTCTTGCCAGCAGAAGCCCAAGCCTTTAGCTCTCAAAGCCCCCACCTCTGCCTCTATGTCCCACCCACTCGAAATGACAACATGTTAGGTACTGTAATAGCAATCTTACCCACCTATTGAGGTGAGGGAAACGAGAGAACGATCCCACGATCGGAACTAGTCATCGTATATTACGTGTATAATACTCCCATCTATCCATTCAAGATATTCCCTCTCCCGCGTATGATTGAGCAAAAGCTGCAGTTAGAAGAGATTGGTGGGTAAAACTCGCATGTGCTTCTAATCATTAACTCGCGAGTCCGAGTTTGAACAGCACGGCATTCTACCCGATTATAAGATGAAGAATAGAAGTTCCGAGCCCTCACTATTTAGTGATTCGGGACGGGATCCAAGTACAGGTACAAAAGCAATCAACTGGAAGGGACGTGATCTAGCCTACGATCCCATCTCTCTTCTCCAACCAAAGCCGCCATCCAGATTCAGAAGCGGAAGCGGAAAGAGTTTACTGAAGAGGCTTTCATCACCTGTTGATCCAGTTTCCCTTTCGATGATTGAGTTCGAGATTTAGGGAGCTTAAAGGTTGGGGCCAATAGATAGTCAGTCTCTAGTCTCAGAAGAGTGCTTACCGCAATGAAATTGTTTTGCTGCGTCGCAGCTAGTTCCTACCGGCTCTATTCGTTAGGGATTTGGAAAAATCTTCCAGGCACGAGACCTGCTCTTCTATTTCGGTCAGAAAAGGGCAAACAGCCGTCAAAGTAACGAGAAAGACCGCCTTGCCCGATTATTCCTCGTGCGTCTTATTAGAATAAGATATTTCTTTTGACGACTTCACTATTGGTGGGAGGACTCACGACTGCTGTTGAGAAGAAGAAGAATCATTCACAGTCAGAAAGCTAGATCAAGAAAGCAAAGGAAAGGAGTAAAGGAAACCAGAGTCAAGGGATTCATTGAAGCATGAAAAGCGATCTTTATCTTTCAAGGGCTATTCCCAATGAGAGATTACGATAATAATCATAAGAGAAGAAAGATCGTATAGCGTAGAAAGTCTTCCTTACTATCTCCTCCCTCCATCTAAGGTAAGTAGGCTTTCTTATAGAGTAGGTAGTAGCTTAAGCGCTAAGAAGCTAAAATCATGCTACAACAACGATATGCGATAACATGCAAGTCGTATTCGAGGTTGAGTATTGGACTTTTCCTGTCAGTTACGAGAAGGATTCGAACCTCCATCTCTGGGAAGCATGAGAGGATCTCAGCGAACTACCATTTATTCTAATCGTGACTTTGGTAACCCGGTTCACCTTTCAGCTACGTCCGGGGGAGAATTTGAAAATGGTGGTCTGAAAGTCTTACCTAAACTCTTAATAAAGCCTATAAAATATCCTAACTACATACCTCCCAGAACATAATCAAGAGCTTGGGCAAAGTGGGGACTCTGCGTGCTCTGATTGACGAGATCTACATAGATCTGGTTTAGACATTGAATGCTTGCGTCGCTAAAAAAAAGACGTTCGGCTACCTCTTGGAGATTGACTCCTGTTGGTAAGTTCACATCTACAGCAGTATCCCTATAGACTCTCCAAATTCTTTTTAGTTGGGAAACGATTTTGTCTTTCAGTGCATTTATCGTTAATTCATTAATAAGTAATAGCAAGGTCACTCTAAAGAGGTATTTTTATCCTTTTCTTGCTAACAGCAGGCGCGTATAATGGGAAAGCGAGTTTACGAGCTAACTAAGAGCTCTCTTTACTGACAGCATGCAAGCTTACCTTCAAGCCATGCTTACACAAGCTGATTGCTTATATGCCCTAGTTTAACTACCTCGGTTCACTTAACTTGCTCCCATCCTTCTCCCGTCTGACTCTGTATTACGTAATGATCTGTCTTACCTCTAAAACCCCCTTCTCTTCACCTGATACAAGGCAGTCGAAGTCCCCGCCACCCTGCGGATCTCAATCTAGCGACGGCACCCGGAACCACACTGCTGCCGCTGCCCTTCGGGCACACCTCCTACGCTTATCACTGACCTACGCTCTTGCAGCATGCCCCCTTCGGGCAATACGGCTTTCGTAATACGCGAAGCAGCTGAGCGATCTTCGATCGTCTTGCGATAGCGAAAGCCTTAATTAAGTCTTATTCTTTTGTTCCCGAACAATGATCATTCATTAGGCCGGCCCGACCAAAGACTGAAAGCCTGGTCCGGGCAAGCAATATTTATTATGGGAACTAATCTGACCAAACTGGGTCTAATGGAACAAGATCTCGATCTCAATAAGGAATTTGAATCTGGGAGGGCCGGCAAGAATCAATGCGATAGCGAGGTTGAGCAGTAGCGAGGGGCGATAGCGAAGGCGTGGTTCATCCTCGTAGATGCGAAGGTTCGGATCGAAGATCTTCGCGAGACGGCCCATGAATCTCGAGAATCGAGCGTGGGGCTTGAAGACCCTACCGCATTCCGGCCCCGGGGCAGTATGCCGGGAATAAGGGGGGACATACTGGATCCATTCCCTTGGTTGGGGGCTGTGCCCCCCCTATCCTTTCAATTTATGGATTCCCTGGTCTTTTTTTTATTCTTTATCTCTTCTCGTGACCTTCTTATGCGAGATAAAGTAACCCTTTATTATCTTATATCATCAGGGTAATGATCCATCAACCTATTGCTGCTTTTTATGAAACACAAATAGGATAATTTGTCCTGGAAGCGGAAGAACTACTGAAACTGCGCGAAATCCTCACAAGGGTTTATGCACAAAGAACAGGCAAACCCTTATGTTATGGGTTGTATCCGAAGACATGGAAAGGGATGTTTTTATGTCAGCAGCAGAAGCCCAAGTTCATGGAATTGTTGATCTTGTAGCAGTTGCATAAAAAATAGCAGGAATTTCACACAAATCGCGATTTGAGATTTTAGTTTTTTACCGTATTCTATTAATATTAATTTGAATTTTTTTAATTTTAATAAAATAGAATATGAATATAGAAAGAATTCATAATCATCCGGTTAGGATCGATCTAAACCAGCCCATTATGCATACGATTCAACATGCCAACTATTAAACAACTTATTAGAAACACAAGACAGCCAATCAGAAATGTCACCAAATCCCCCGCTCTCGGGGGATGCCCTCAGCGCCGAGGGACATGTACTAGGGTGTATGTGCGACTCGTTCAGATTTCAGATTGTGGTTTTTTTTCAATTGAAAATGCGAAAGAATTCCCCATTGGTAGCAAATGATTATCTGTTAAGCAGGGCAAATCTTATTTAAATTAAAATAAAAAGCCGAAAATGGATGCCTCTACTCTTGCAAGAACGGACTAACAAGGTCAACTAATCCGCATAATTAAATACCGTTACTGTAAAAACGGATCTCGTTGTGAAAAACCTACTACTGGGGAGGGTAGAGCCAAAAAGTTTAAACTTTACAAGTTAACAATAGCATTGATTCGATCAAGTAAGGGGCTCCGGTGTATAGAGAGGACCTCCCCGTTTAAGAAATAACCATAGAAACGATGGAACCCACTATTTATTTATCCATTTATATTTACTATTTTTTTAAGAAGACTATTTTACTTTATCCCCCCTTTTTTTTACTATATGAAATCCACACTTTGACACCTGAGATTCCGTAAGGAGTAGATACTTCCGCAGGAGCATAATCTATTTTCTGGTTAAATAGATTACAAGATGTTTTTCCATACTTTCCGCATTCAGTTCCAGCTATTTCTGCGCCTTTTAATCGACCTGAACAACATATACGGATCCCCTCTACCCATTTATTCATTAATAATGAAAGATCCTTCACTATTTTACTAAAAATGGAACTAAATGATCTTCTTTTGTTGCTCAGTTGAAAAGAGATGTCTTGAGCAATCAGAGAAGCACTTTGATAAACAGATTGAATCTTGACCGACGTGATTAAGGTATTAGTGTTTGTTCTATTAGACAACAAAGATCGCATTTTTTTCATTTCGTTCAAATAAGAGTTGTACCCGTACGGAATTCTTATGTTTCTCAGTATGATAGAAATCATCATCTCTATTCCCTTTATCAATTCTCCTATCCCACCTAGGTTTATGAATTTATCTCTCAATTCCATTACCTTATCCTTACCCAAGAGGTAAAAGCATTTTCTCCTTAATTGACCTAGGAGTTGTTCCCGGGCATCTTTAAAAAAAAGGTTATTATACACCCCAACCCCATCCCTTAGAAAGAAAAAGGTAGCACCGAAGAAAGGAAAGAGCGAGATGGTGGTTTTTGTTGTTCCCGCGAAGCGAAGATCATTCGCTTGGCGAATGAAGTGAGTCAACCTCTTTTTGGCTTCGGCCAAACACTTTTTCTCGCTGGTCAAGCTTTCTACAAAAAAGGCGATGCGAGAACGTATTCTCTTATCTAAGCTTCTTCCCTGTGCATTCGCTCCCCCCATCGTAAATGGTTCAGCCACGCCCGGTGACACGAAATGATTGAGAACTACGACGGGGTCGAAATGAATTTGGTTCTTTGTATTCAAAAAATATTGCATGACCAAATAATTCAAGGAGAGGCGCACTGCGGGGAGGGTCCTTTTACTTTTAAGTAGATGACTCGTCGGGCCGTCGGAGCGGTACTTCTTTGGGAAAAAGAAATGGAATAACTTCGTTTTTCTGAAGGAGTCGTCATTTTCTATCAGGAAGGATATGTCATTTACAACCCCGGCGTCTTTCGGATGCTTGAAGGCCCCGCTGACCAGAAGTAATTTAGAAAGATTCTTCTTTCTCGATGGTGATCGGTCATGGTATCCATAGCCTTCCTTCTTTTTCGGCCAAATCCTGATTTCGTTTTCCTTCTCCCGGTCGTCGAGCCTGATCGACTCGACTCTTTTCCCTGCCCCCCGGCCTCTCACTTTGTTTCGTTCTTCTTCTGTATTGTTGCTTGAATGAAGACACCTGATCGGCCCCACTTTCCCGAATCCCTTCCCCTTTCCGGGTCTGGTTTTTTTGCGTCGTTTCAGTCGTCGTCGTCCATGGGGAAGAAAAAAATGAATGAATATTCTTTTGGAAAAATGTAGAATAATACACCTACCGAGACTCACCTTTGTCGTAGGTGGCGAACCTAAATAAGATCTCAGATTGACATTTTGATACACTAATTTACCATAATAATAAATAGAGTCAATGGTGACTCCGCCGTGGAAAGAGCCGCTTCTTTCTTGCTTGATAGGGGGGGCTTCCATTCACCAGCGCAGACTACAAAAAAAGTGCTCTCCGAACCGTGCTGGATAGTCACCTATCACACGGCTCTCACTCAAACCCAACCTGTGGTGGATCCCGGGGGACAAAGTCAAAGCGCTTGATCCTTTGCCCCATATTGGAGATGCTCCTCACCGCCGATCAAGCAGCGACGCTGCTCTAGGCTTAGCTTTAAGCCGCTATCGTTCGGTTTGGATAAGTCAAGTCCCTTCGGTCGGTTCGCTCAGATGGTCTTCCCTTATCTTCCCTAACGTTCAGAGTTGTTCTGGTTTGAGAAAGGAGCACCGGCCGAGCACCCTGAATGAATAAGAAATGGACAGCAGAGGGTGCCGCAGGCATGATTCTTATTCAACCGAGTTGAAGCTAGCAAGATGTCGATTACACACCGGAGGTTGGTAAGAACTGAGGGACAATGCCCCCCCTAACCTAACCTAAGTGGGCCTACCAGCAACTGGTACTTGATCGGGCGGGGGGCGGTTTGGTTTCGTGCAACGCCTTCGCAGCAGGAAGAGGCAGTTGTCATTTGAAAGGAAAGGCCCATAGGTTTCCAATCCAAAACTGCACACCCTGATAAAAAAAAAGAGAGAAGGGGGTAGATTTAGGCTCCTTCCCTTCCACTGCATAGCCGCGCTAGCAGGTACTATAAGCCCTCTGTCCCACGCATCTAACCAGCTCGCGTGGTTCACCGGTTCCACCGAAAACTCTCATTTGTTGAAGCGGAGCATAGTGCGCTTTAGGCGCCGAGCGAGAAACGTCTCTTCTTTCGTTTCGGTTTATTCACTGATCTGAAACTTAGCACTTGTTTTCGGGCGGCGGCGTTTTTGAATGAAGTCTATCCGAACCGAATTAGCATTTATCAGAGCAGGCTAGGCCTCTCCAGCGGAGCTGGGCGCCGGGGCCCTGAATGTGCTAGCGATCGGCACATAGGGGGTGGTTGCCCGGGTTTCTCGGCCTGGTATCCTGCACCTCGCGTTTATGATTTTTCAACTGTGCCCCGGAGACACGGTCGAAGCACGCCCGCCCAGCGTGCTTCTTTCACGACATGCTCTGGTCCCGGGTGTTTTCCAGTGGTCTTCTAGCCTTAGAAGAAGTCGTGTCCGGGACGGACATCTGCAACGTCCTCCCACGCTTTATTTAAAATAGAGGACAAACTGAAGGAAAAGACTGACCCATTCGGTGACTTTGGCGGTCGCCCTCACTGAACCGACTTGAATCTGAACTACGATTAAGATAGAGTCTGACCGAAATCGGATTTCCTTTGCGTGCCATATGCCCTTGCAGTGCTGTCTTTTTCCCATCTCTCTTCCCGGTCCAATGTGTAAAGTAAACTCTCCATGTTGACCAAAAGACAAACTTCTCTCTCTCTCTTTATCTACGTTCTGCAATTAGATAGAACCTGTCGGTCTGAAACTGAACTCTTAGTTTCAATAGGAAAGTCAGATCTTCATAAGATGCTTCTATTCGTTCCCTTCGCGGATCACGATCTACTTTACTTTGACAGCAGTCACCCTTGACTTTCATCCAACCTCTCGATCATGTCGGGCCCGGAGTCAAGCTCTTTTGGAAAGGTGATGTCATCATCGAAAAGCAAGGTGTGTTACGCATATAGCTTAACCTCGGATTCTGCACAATTGAAAAAAGAAAGAGGATCAAAGGGCTCTCTTCCAATCTCAGAATAGGATCTTAGGCATACGGTGACCGGCTAAGCGAGACCCAAAAAGATAGGTCTACACAAGGCGAAGCTCTATTGGGCGTTGCTTTCTAGATCGACTCTATGAAGAATATGAAGAGGCTTCTTTCTACGCTTTCTTTTCTTATTCAATTGAGAGTTTGAAAGGAAACTCAGTCCTTAAGTATTAGGCTGATCGGCTGATAGGATTGACTCGCGGACTGGATGAGACCATTCACTCACGGAAGACTTGCTAGATATCGCTCCTTCAAAGTGAGCCTCTTGAATAGGAATTCCCCCCAGCAGATCAGGGGGTTCCTATAGGGGCCGGGTACACTCTACCTGAAATGAAAATGAGACAGAAATGAATGCAAGACTTCGAAAGCTTGCAATACGGAGAGTGGGTGTATGATAACGAAAGGCTAAAGCAGATGACATCGGCTAGTGAGCAAACGAGAAGGCCTTTTTAGAAAGCCTTGTTAAATTAAATAAACCCTAGATGCATCTTCCGGTTAAAATTCCCTAACAATGTACCAATGAGAAAGCAAAGCCGGACGCTGTAAGAGGTAACTAAGATCCTAATTTACTCTATTATGCCAAGGTTCTCAAAATTATCTATAGCTTTACTCTTCCTTTTACTCGCTCCCTTTTTGCTATGGATTTCACTCCAAGCCCAAGGTTTTCGGGAACCTCTAGTGTTAAAGCCTGAAGAGGAAAAAAAGAAATAAGAAATATAAAGGTTTGATCAATGAATGAAGCCACCAGAGGTTTAAGAGATGCTCGCAGAAGCTTCGATCTTCGCTAAAGACTTTCCCCTAGGGATTTTTACACCTTTCGGAAGTCCTAGACACAAGTAAAGGGCAGATACGTCCTTCCTTCTAGTCCTTCTGGCTTCTGCAATTAGCATGTCTTAGGCACTTATAATAATAATAGACGACTTGCATTCTACTCTTTCCTATTAACTTGCATTATAATAAATAGGAGGTCTCCCAATCATAAGAAGTACTGCTTGGTCTCAGTATTATCCTTCACCTTAGGTTTCGGTTCTTAACTTAAGACAACTAGGGAGTCTGTTTCCTTTAATTTAATGGCTTTCTATCCGTACGAGTAGGATAGAGAGAAGCGGTAAAGTAAAGGTCTTTCTTCCTACCTACTTTCCGGGCAATCCATATCAATAAAAGAAGAAAGAAAGCATTCCTAGGGCTAGGAAGCAATCCATGCTTGGACTTCAATTGTAATTGTATGTGTAGCCTTTGCCTTTCCCCTTTGCTGATTAAAAGACTTCCTTTTCTTTTCCTTTTCATTAGATAGAAAAAAGGAAGAACCTTTCTTGCCCGGTTTCAGTCCAATAATTAAGAAGAATCCGGTATGGAACATACTGTTGGGACCGAGGGAAAGGAAGAACTTAACTTAGTAGCTAAGGTGGATTGAGATCTCTTAAGTTCTCCTAGGGGGAATACCCCCTTCTTATCTTCCCTTTAGGCTATAGGATCTTGAATACCTTATAAAAATAAGAGGTAGACATTCCATTAGGGTAAGGGAGAATAGAGACAGTCAAAGTGCTTCTGGTTTTTAGTGTTGTTTGCATTGGCCTGCTGAGCACACTAAAAAAAAAACAAGAAACTAGATCCTTACGTTACGCTCCTGGGACTCCTCGGCACAGGGAGTACGGGCCTTCATCTCCAGGAGAAAAGCATCGAGTGCGCGGGATCCTTTCTCTTTTTATTACTTCAAGGGTCTTCTATTCGACATTCTTATTAGAAAGGCTTCGGCATCCAGTTTCCTATTTTGGATCGCGTCTCGCGAAAGAAGATCTACTGGCAAAATAAATATCCAATTCCTCTTGGACTTTCTTTCTTGGTCAGACGAACCACCTTAAGCAAGCGACTTGGGATGGGAAGACTTCTTGGCATCGGTCTCTCTTTCTATATATATTGATTCAAGGCGGGGAAGATAACCTGCCTCATCGTAATAAGACAGCATGCTTCACAGCCATCGATCTTTGAATTCAATGAAAGAAGCTTTCAAAGGCCACAAACGAAAATAGAATGATTGGGGCGCAGAAGCCCTCCAGCTTATCTTATGCATCAAAAAGGCTACTTGACCAGCCTACTGATTCTTCTTATGGGGCAGTACCAAAAAAGATATGAAATTAAGGGCACCCGAGTCCCTAACTGGAATCACGGAAAAAGCCTCTTACGCAAGTATACAAACAGCTCTCCTAGTTCAAAAAGACGTGTGCTAGGATTATTATTGTACTTGTACAAAGGCGAGGGCGTGAAGAGAGATTAATGAAAAAAAGAAAGCAAGCCCTAAATCTTAACAGTCCTGGATGCAAAAAGCCCGATTCGAGGGTTGAGGCCATGGCGAGATCCAATTCGACATACCAACTCTTATTCTTTTTGAAGGGGAAGTCCAAGTAAACCATTACAAGGAACGTAGTAACTCGACTGAAAGGATAGGGTAGAGGAATTGAGTGGAATGGAAATCATATGCTTTGAGGAACAAGAGCACAAAAGAGACCTGCGGCGGGGTAGACACGGCAGGCGTTTTGCTTATAGGGCTACAGGAACTTTTTCAAGAGCCTCATCGACTATCAGCATGACGAGGGGAAAAAGCAGCGGATTCCTGGTTCGCTCGAAATCTCTTCCCCGGGCATAAGCGGGGAGTCTCTCTTTAGGGACTTGGAACAGCCCAGGAGAGAGCCCGCCCCCCAACCAGAGGCTGCGCCGCCTGCTCCAAACATTCATGTAATACAGGCGGAAGTCAAAGAGGAACTGCGTGATTTTCTTAGGGCTCATACAAAAATAGAGCCAAAATTCACCTTTGTTACTTGCTTGCCCTGCCCTCGATTAAGATAACTCGTACTATAAGTAGATGGGCTAGATTGAAAAAATGCCCTACTTTCCTAAGCACGATAACTCACCACTTGCTCAAGAATTGGCCTGCTTTAGCCCTTGACCTACCTTAACTCCTTGGGATAACTAAGAGACTTGTTCGCTTTACTTTACTGACCTACCATAATGAAAGATTAGCGACAAGAGCTTGACTTGCGTAAAAGAAAGAACTCAAAAAAATCTCGCTTTCCCTCCCTTTGTTCTCTTTTGCCTTATCAAAATAAGGACTGAGAGTCTTAGGGCTAGCTGGCTAATAGATTTTCACTCAAAGAGGCTCGAAGGCAAAGTAAACTCAAACTTAAGACCTGCCATTCAATGGAAAAAAAGTAAAAAGAGGGATTGTAGGAAGAGGGACTTCCCCTGACCTAAGCATTTCTTACTCTGTTGGCTTAAGTCATTGCTTAAAATCTGATCCTTTTTTATTCGGTATGTCGCTCTGCGATCAGAGCAAATGAACAGACAAAACTAATAAGTAAATGAGAATAAGCCAAGCCTTTTGAACCACATTTTCTTTTTCTTTCCCTTTCTGCTCCCACGGTCCGTGTGAAGCACCACTTATTAAATTATAGATGAGGGGGGTCTTCGGCCTAAGACTGGTTTGGCTCCTCTTATACGATCAATCTCCTTCGGAGTCGAATCACAGTAAAGTCAAACGAGCTCTGCCCGAGTCTATGTTGGTAATGATCTGGTCAACGGCTGAGGTATAATCTCTAGTATGTATGATACCCCTGGAGTACCTCGTTTCGAGGATTGGATAAAGGTCTGAGGTTGACTCTCAAGAACAAGAATAAGAACTTCCTCATGTGAAAAGAATGCGTAGGCCAAGAAAGCTCAAAGGAAGTGCAAGAATTCAATTCAAGCTGAAGCAAGGACGGGGGAAGGGGAGATTCCTCTATAAAGCAAATGCCGAGACAGGTGCTAGATGAAGTTTCATCTTCATTGGCATTCCAGAACCCAAGTCGTTCAGTCTTTACCAGCCCTGAAAGGGCTTTTGCACGTGAAGAAGAAAAGGACGAAGCTTCTCAAGGTGAAATTGAGAAGAGACTTCTAGTTCTTTGGAATTTGATTTGCTTTTCTAGAAGAATCCCTCGCTCCTGTATGGAGCAAACTAGGGTGCTCTCTTCCCACCCGGTGTCGCCTCTGACTCCCTTTCTTGGCTAAGCTCTATTGGGCGCAGCTTTCTCGATCCTTCATTCCGTGCCATAAGGCTATCTAACGTAGGCGCTACCCGCAGGTACCGGTGCTTTACTTTATGCGTAACAAGCTTGATTCCAAAGATCTCTTGTCTTATGCTGCTTTATTCGATTAGATCCCTTCTCGCCTAGTAGTTTGGTAGGCTACCGAGCAAACTCGGTGTAACCGCTGGTGGTTCTTTTTCTCTTTGTCCGGCCCGCCAAATTCTTTTTCTGCATCTATGCCCTTTTCCTTGGAGTTCAGTTCTAAACTTGCCTAATAATGTGAATTTCTTTCTCGAAGAGGAGGCCTGAGAGACGGCCAAGGTGTGACACTTCGTTCACTGCTGGCGTGGAGTAAGACATGCCGCCTTAATGCACTAGACAGTTAGAAGGATTTGAACTATTACTGAACCGGCCTTCGAGACGAAAGGAACGAAAGCAGGCAACATGAGTATGCTACTTCCTGCGAGAATGCATTCTAATGGTTTGTCATGTTCCTACTCTAACTCCTGCGAGAATGGCCCTCCCTACTACAGACTACGCTCGGAAAGTCGGTGATAAACAAGAAGAGAAGAATTTGAAAGAAGAAAAGAGAAGTCCCGAGAAGTACTTCACTTAGCCTTTCTCTAGTAGTTCTTCCCCTCCTTCCTCACTACGCTTCGCTTGACTTGAGTCATATTCCTAAACTCCCCGTAATGCTTGTATTCCCTTACTGAACGGAAGGAGCGGTTCCCTTACTCGCTTGCTAATTATAGCCGGAACGAAGGCACGGATTCTATACCAAGTCTTTCCTATTCTCGTTTTAGCCCCCTTCTCTAAGAATAAGGTGAGCTTGTTTGTGTTCGGGCTTTCGACACCATATACTAGTGCGGGTGAAAGCCTCGAAAAAAAAAGGCTTAGCCATTTCCTAGCAACACAAGGCAGGTGCAAAAGGCGAGAGGATAGCGTAGCTACATGAAACCAAGTCATTCTTTCTAGAATACTTGCTGGCATGCGAGACAAGACTGGAACCAAGGCCAAGGGCAGGAACTCTACCAACAGGACCAACAAGAACCCTATCATCAACCAATAGGCCAGGAGCTTCAACTGAAGCCGAGGAGCTTATTGCCTCGACCTCCTGGGAGAGGAGCTTTTACGCGTAAGAATCCAACTAGAAAGCGGTTCTTGCTCTGGTTTCAGGGAATCCCTAGAAAGCCCAGGTCAAGGACTAGACTAAGAGTAGGTGTGTAAGCAGCCAATAGTGCTTCTTACGGAGAAGTGTTTCAAGTCATAGGGACACTAGCTACCCTTTTCTAGATTTGTGGCGGGAGGCAGGAAACTCCGTCTATACCACAGACGAGACCCGGGAGTCATAGTTCCAATAGCGAAGGAATTAGAACTATTGGCGGCCGCGAAGGATACGGAACGTTTAGGCTAATGGTACTACTAGTCAACTACACTAGCGGACTATTTATGCGCTGACTGAACTTGCTTCGTAGACAAGGTTCGTTCCGTAGCACGCTTCGGGCGAAGCCGGGGCCCGATTCCCTTTACCCCAAAATCTAGTTTTTATTCAAATCCCGACTCAACCCCTCACCCTGCCTGCACCACAACCACTATTACCCCTTACCAACCACCTCCCGTCTACAATCTTGATAAAGTCTCTTGGGAGAAAAGATACAGAGAAGAGAGAAAGGGAAGATTGTGATGAGATTGGGAACATGACTCGCTCTGGCAGATGTTTTAAGCCAGACAACCTGAAAACAGATGGAAATAAAGAAAAAGACAAAGAGAAAGGAAAAGGGAAGGAAAATACTGATGCTTTTCTCAAGGAAATCCAGAGGTCGGAATAGAATGCGGCTGAACAGTTTAGCAAAGCCCCTGCCAAAATTTCGATCTTAGGTCTTCTTTTAACTTCAGAGTGAGAATAAATGATGGAAAAATTTCGGAATGCACATGTCACCCCAGACATTTCACCCAAGAGATTGGCCAGGTTAGTGGGACAGATTTTGGCTCAGCTTCAACCTCATGAGAGGTGATTGCACCAGTAGCAAAAGAGATCTCAGGATAAAGAGGTACCATATCATATGTGTAACGAAAACGGACATGACACAGCAAGTTGCTAGTATAACTTGTTCGCACAGGGGTCTGAAAGCTTTTCAGTCAAGACTGGTCGGGGCTCTGGAGAGGAAGAATCTACATCGCTCACGATGCGAGCAACAAGGTAATGGTGTCCGAAAGACAGATCTCATCACAGCACTTGCTTTCCCTAAACTATCTATCTTTAGAAGAGCAAAACTTCAAGAGGGAATTCTCAAATTCGATAGCCTTACAACAAACAAGCTTGCTTAACGCACTAGCTTTGAGTTCCGACTTAAAGGCTCTTATAAGTTAAAAACCAAAAGACAAAGCGCATCGCTCTCACGCTCGTCAGTAAAGTCAGTTATTCGTCTTTTATAAACGAGTGTTGTGTACTAATAGACACTTGCTTACCGTAACCGCAAAGAAAGAACGGTTCTATCGATTCATAATCATAAGGGCTGGAGCGCCTTTCGAACGGTATAAGTTATGACTTCGCTTCCGAAAAGATAGATTTCACTCTGATTCACCAGCATCCACTACCGGAAGGAATTGCCTTACTTACCGCCTGCTCTTTCCTTTTCATTACCGATCCGCTTTCATAACAGCGTAAAAGAAAGGAGTCTCGGTATTCGTTCTGACTTCCGCTCGCAAAGAAAGAAGATCTGGATTTGACTAGGGCGAGCGCAGTTTACTATGCGAGTGGAGAGATTTAAGCGAGCTAATAGCGACTCTTTCAGACCCTCCCTTTCTTTAGACTTGCAGTAAAGCTGAACAAGTTTACTCAGCTTGCACTTGAGCTTTTTTAATCCGCATTAAAAAATCCCCAAAGCTACAAGAAAGCCCGCTACTTGCCAAATACAAATAGTAAAGCGCCTTCCTCCCTGACTTGACTTTCCTAGCTACCAAGCCCCTCTTCATTCAAACCCTTGCCAGAAGGACGAAAGAAAGGAAAGATTCTCTGTGATACCGCTTGAATAACGATAATCGGAGTGAAAAGCCTTAAAGAGAAAGCTTTAGCAACGGTAGGAGTGGCAATCGTCACTCGCCAGCACCTGACGAGCTTACCAGAACCTTCTCTCGCAACAAGAAGAGTTTGACTTGGGCAAGTTCATGATATGAAGAGCCTTTAGATGAAGAACGCCCTACTAATACAAGTCAAGGAGAGGAAGGACCAATGAGGGCAAATATCCTATCCCATGGGGCTGACCTCCGACCATCAAAGAAGGGATTGGACTCAGGTAGGCAAGGCAGGATCCCAACCTATTTCTCCCATCAAGCAAGCATCAGAGTCAACAGGCTTTGTATCTTTCTCATCCGGGATAGGCCCCGAAAAAGAAAGAGCTGCGAAATTAGAAAGACTAGCACAAAGAAGTGATGACTTTCTCTTCTCTCTTCGGATCGGGCCAGTCACCTTCATTCGATGCGTATAGTTTTTGCTAGAGTGGGCGGCGCTCCCGGTGAAGAGATGAGTTGCAATATGAGTCGATGTTATCGAAGGTAATGATTCCTGTTCAAGGAGACTCCGGAGTGGCATATTCGACGTAAGATGAACCTCTATCCATCAACTGATCTGTCTGGGGAAAAAGAGTACCGATCTCCTTCTTACGCCCATGCGTTTCGTTCAAGGGCGAGTCTAGTATTCTGCCCTTTCTGGTCGCTTGCTTCCGATTCCCTTACTCGATCTCCTTCGGACCCTCCTGCTTTCTTGTTGTATCTTTCTGCATGATGAACCTTTGGGGGGAGCAGCAGAGTTTTCGCCTGCCCCTCTAGATCAGCCTATTCTTTCTTTTTCATTGGTGGAGGTCCGTATCAAAGATAGCTCATTCTTCTTGATTCGCTATACAAAGTTCTTAAAGATCCCTCTTTCATCGGTATTGAACCCACATAAAGCCTGTTGCCGATCCGATTACCTATTTATACAGAAGAGAAGGAAGTTTGGACCGGCTGAAAGAAGGACAGCGGGGAAAGTTATCTAACCTGGGAGAAACCTTAGAATCCGTCTTTGAGGGAGGGTCTGAGGATGCTGACAAAACTGAGGGCTAAATGGGGGAATTGTCTTACTGCATGAGAGTCCCACTTCGGGGGGGACTGAAACCATGGAGGAGCTTTTAAGCCACTCGACTGTAAGGTAATGAAATTTAGGCGACTTTCTTCTCTGCTAAAAGATCTCTGGAATGCTGGCTTTATCAACATTTTATGGGCAATCTGGTTGGAGAGGAACTCGGTACGGTTTGAGAATTTCAAGCCGAGTGCTACAAGGTGCAAGATTAGGATCATGAAGTGGGTGTCGGAAGCCGGAATCCTATAATATAAAAAGGCACAATGGTGAACTCTGTTACTGTTAGAGACCTTGAAGTTTTAAAATTATTCAAGCTTCAATGCCGGCCAAGCCCATCTATTATCATAAAATAGAGCCTTCAGTTGCACAAGAAGAGAGGTATAGCTAAGGGACTCAGATACCACACCTGAACTGAATAGTCATGTTGTAACGTCAATAAAGAAAATGTCACGTAGGGCCCATGCAGCTCCTATCCCAGCTCCCGAGCTCTAGTGGTTATGCCTTCTACAACGAGGAAGTACAACTAGGATGAAAAGGAATTTCTCTTCCCTGACCGTTCACGCTGTACCAAAGGTTGCTACATCCGAAACTGCTTCCCGCGCCTCGGGAGTCACTCCAAAGGCTGATCTTTCAACGGTTGCTGCAGCTGGTGTAATGGATTCTGATTCCCGACGATTCGTTAGAATCTCGGGGTATCTCTATCCTTCTCGTCGGGCTGATGAGGCCTGCTATGAAAAGGGCTTATAGACTTGTTTATAGCCTGTATAGTTGCTAAAATGAATTGCTACTGAGCTTGTGTTTCCGATGCCTGCTGCACTGTCAAGTGCCCTTAGCGGTGAAAGAGAACCTTGCGCTCCGAAGCCGCTTTTCAATTTAGCTCTTCCGCTTCGAGCAGTGGCATGATCGGAACAGGGACTTGTGGGGCTAGCATGGCCATAGCTTGACCCTCTTGAAAGGGATGTAGGACGAAGACTTCATCAAGCAGTCCCGTGGAGCACCTCATAGCTTCTCCTTTCCTCTAGTGCTTTCAAGGGCACAGGGAGACAATTTCACAGCTGCGGAACAGAGGAGAAAGAGAAAGCGGATGCTAACTCAACAACCGATAGGAAGGCAGATTACTCGACCAATAACTATGGAAAGTAGGTACTAGCTCGAGTAAGCAGAGACAGAGATCTAAGTGAGATAAGACAGGGAAGTCTCGACTTCGCTTGTTTCGGAATGCACGACTTCCTATGCTCTAAACTCATATCTGGATTGGCTTTCTTCTTTGTTATATAATAAGAGGTGCACGGAGTCCAAGTAAAGAATTTTTGGGCTTCATATCAGCGGCGGCCACTCTCTCTCTTACTTTCTTTCATTTAGTTAGGCGTGGTAAAGGATCTCGCTCGAAAGAGACTCTTGGTTCACCTACTCAATTGGAATGACTCTTCCCCTTACTTATCTCTTTACTCAGAGAAGTCCCTCTCGGAGCTATTCCCCGGCGCTGTCTTCTTTCTCCTTACTCTGGGAATGAAGCCGTAAGCCGAACAGAATACGGACTTGCTTGCTCTATTTGATTCAGGACCTCTTGCTGCTGCGTCTCTTTCGGATTCGGTTCCTTAATCTTAATCTTAATAAGGCCTGGCTATTCCGATTGAGAATACGGAAGAGGCTATGAAATAGAAGAAAGAAGGTGAGTTCGAACTCTAACTCAAGAGCCCTTACTCAAGAGGGCTTCTCTTCCTCTTATTGTCAGAAGTCAAATGGTTAAGTCCAGTTGGGGCAACTGGGCCAGACGACATTGATAGCGGAGTTTCCGTGGTAAGGTACAAAGCTTTTTGTCTGGGTCTTGGGCAGACGTACTCAACTGGTACAAATAGAAAGGCTCGTCCAGTGAGTGATGACACTGGCGAGTAAACTGCAAAAGGGTCTTGCTTGGTATAAGCGGATGAGTTAGTTATAATTAGCTCAGATGTGACTTCTTTGCTCGGTTTCGGTTGCTTGACTCAATAATGGCCCTTCAATGACTTTGTGGCGTACTTGGGTCCGTGACATGGCTTACTAACTGTGCCCAATGGGGGTGAATCCGCTATTGAATCATCCGCCGAGAGGAGCCCAGTGATCATTTGAAGAAAGCCCCAAACCTGACGTCAAGGTTATCCAAGACCTAACTAAACTTATACTCTAGTTACATACACAGGCGCTCTGGCATAAGTATATGCATCTCCGTGTGGATCATACCCGAAGTAGGACTTTTTTCCTGACCCCTGAGCGTCTTAGAATAGAACCCCGAATTTATTATTTAGAAGGGTCACGCCCCGCTCGTCGGGAACCCGAGCTTTGCCATTAAAGAAAGTGTTTTTTTGTTTTGTCTTTATTTTACTTAAATTAAAATAAAAATTGTGTAAGTGAACCGCCGACTTAGGCTCTTTGGAGTCAGAGGGTTAAAGCTCCTCGTGTTGAGCAGGAGGCTGAGACTTCTACTGATAGCAAGCACCGGTACTTTACTTGGATTCGGCTTGGGGCCAATCCCTATTTTCCAATCTCGTTATCGTATAATAATAAGAAGAAGATAGCAGCCCGTGCCTCTTTGATTATCTAGGCTAGTGGTCTGGTCCCTGGTTGCCCAAATCGACTTTCTCTACAAGATGGCTTTCTGGGTCAGACTCTTCTCCCTATGGTCGAAAATCATGCATTCCCTTCTATCAGCAGTGGCATCAAAGTACCGTTCGTGAAAAGAAATATCATAAGAGAAGAAAGAAAAGAGCTTCGGGTTCAGAAGTCGTACGCCTGGTTCACTAGGTTCTACCACTGCAGGGCGTGATCATGCTCAAAAGACGAGTTTGATCCTGTCTTAGAAGGAAGACTAGCAATATGCTTTACAAAATCCACTCGGTCAGAATAAAAGGAAAGTGCCAGCAGCAGTTCTATTTGTCAATAACAACCTGCTCGTGACATATAGTTTGTGTGCCGATATGTATGTATGTATGTTTAGTAGGTGCTCTGGAAACAAACATTTTTTCATATGTATGTGCTTTCTATTCGAGTCTGCCCTGGATTTGTAAGCCCGGTATGCATCCTATTGGAAGCGGCAAAAACCTCTGACTTTGGACCTTAGCACGAATATCTAAAGGAAATGTAATTACCCCGACGCCTCCTCAGGCGGGTGTTCGAAGAGCTCCTCGAGCTCAGAGTGTTGGTAAGCCTGTATTAGTGACGGTCGGCTAAGCCGTGTAGCTAAGCACGGCTAAATAGAACGGAAGCAATCGCCCTCTTTGCCCTAATGATGGCCTTTTTGATCTTATTCGTATTCTAGTTGGTAGATGTGGCCTTGAATTCCTTAGCTTAGGGAGTGAGAGGGCTAAGGGGAATGGGTGGGTGGCCCCTTACGCGAGGAGTTCAGTGTAGTCGACGGAAGCTCATATAGGAAACGAAACTAAGACCTATGGTGGCATATAAGATAAGCATTTCCAGATCGGGTAAAGATTTCGAGATTCGAATTGAGTGAGAGCAGCGGTTCAGCTTTAGGTCTCGGTTCAGGTGCTGGCTCAAGTACTGGTGAAAGTACCTGAAGGTGACATCGGCAGGAGAGGCTCCAGCACTGGTTTGTAAGGGTGAAGTCATCATAAGTGGTTGACTGGGCCTAGGAACGCCCGTCGGGGCCCGCAAGCTTTTAAGGCAAATTCATCGTTTTTCGCTCATGTTTCATGCGTGCCTGTATGAATTGCATAAGTCATTGTGTTTTGGCGGTGGAGAAGTACAGAAGTGAACAGTGTGTTAGTATTTAGTTGTGCGAAGCATTGTTGACAAGACTTACTCAACTCACTGCTTTCACCTGCTTCCGGTGACAACTACCACTCTCTTATGAATGGGAGAGTACCAAGACATAGGGGTTGGCCAGCGAAGGCGGTTTCTTTAGTACCAGATATACGTATTTCGAATTCTTTTCATGGCAGTTCGCACGAAAGATAAGGAAAACTGAAAAGCTTCTCAAACCAGAGTAGGAATTCGATCAATTGCTATCAATGCCAGGAGGCAGATCAAGATTCATGGGAACGATAACCTTTTAAGAGTAAAGCGAGAGATAGGATAGATGAATAGGTTTAAGCTTGGAGGGATGAATTTCAAATTTTTAAGGCTTCGTTTTTCTCCGGCAAGCAGCTAGGGAAGCATTTATTCCCAAGCGATAGGGCTTGGAATTCATATTGATGCCTTAGTCCACTCCGAGATAGAAAGATACCAATAATGGAAAAAGATATGCTCTCCAACAGTAGGTTGATCAGTTACTTTCGGTAGGGACGGGAGACTGCCACTGATGGGAAGGCGATAAGAAGCCTGAAAGCGATTCTGACACAAGATACGATGACAGGAAGGGAGTTCGATCAGAAATAGACAGAAAAAAAGGCTGCTAGGCTCCTTTCTTTCTCATAGGAGGGGTTCGCATCCAACCCTTATCGATACCCCTCGCTAGGACATTTAAGTGAGTCGGGTTTCGATCCGGCTCCGAAATGAGGCGGTGTTACCAATGACTCGATACTCCGCTGCTACCGAATGAAGTTCGTCCTTCCCCCCTTTCCCTATAATAAAGTGCAGGCCCCCGTAGATAGATGTCCCATATAGCCCCTCCTCTCTGGGGTTGGGTCGAAAAAGAATCGAATTGGGTTGAGAGGAGTTTCTGAACCGGGGAGGATGGATGAATTAAGATAGTGAAGATGGTATAGTTGGAACTGAACCCAACTAATGCGAGGACCGGAGAATTAGATGGTCTTCCTGAACAGGCTTTTGATCTAATGAAGAATGACTGGAAATGGATTCCCGGGGGGTTAGGATCACGAGATTTGAGGGAAAATGAAGAGGAATAAAGAACCTTATTAGGTTAGGCTTACAGCAGGAACTCGAATAAGACCGAACTCTCTCGACGAAAAGGCCTGACAAGGGAAGGAGGTGAATACTCGAAAGCCAAAGATCTCTTTCGTCTCGTCCCGTCAGTAAACATTACTTTCTTCTGGCCCGAAGTCCCTTAGTTGAGTGCCGCTTTGAATCTGAAGGAAGGCAGTGGGAGATACTTCCTGAACCGAGTGAGGTATAGACAGATTAGATTATACCACTGTGTTGTGGCGAGACCGAGACTAGAGGTTCTAACTCGAAACCCTAAGAGAAGAGCCCCCACTATACTAGTTTCCCCCCGAGTCAAATCTATAAGACTTTCATATCATCTAATAGACTATACTAGCTACGTTCATCTACTCCACTCGCTGCCGGAGGACAGACAGATTATACTCTAGCTGGAACGAAGGTACGAGCTCTGCCCCCGAACAAAACAAGCAAAAAAGGAAAGAGGGAAGGAAAATCCCACTCAACCTTCTTCAACATTCGTTCGGATACTCCTTATGACTATGATTGCCCCCCAAAGGCGTTCATACCAAGCCAATACACCTACTTGATCCATCTATCTATTGCGACTACTCCCCTATTATGGGGTACTCGAAGACCGTTCAACACACGAACTAATAGAAAGGGAGAAAGCTCAATCGAATGGACAACCTTAGCCCCAGCGCGAAAGACAGGATTCGAAGCCGCGGTACAGATAATCAAACTTTATGGGAGATCCCAGACTTGCAATCAATCCCGATGATTATTATGCGGAAACCAGCTAAATCAGATCCTTCGGTCCGGGTCTCCTTCTAAGAAAGCAACCAATTCTGTTAGCAGTTAGCTTTTCGATGAAAGAATCTTTTATTGACTAGGATAGGTGGCTCGGAATTCCCTTTCCCGTTCCAAGAAAGCACGACTCTCGACTTAGGTCTGGCCTCAGGTTGGAGACAGGTGGAATGATGAAGCAGACGACTTTTGAACCTCTGACACCGGAATGTGACCTTCCTTCGTTCGACGCCGACTCCCGATTCAAGGCGACGAGTCTTTCAACTTTGACAACGGGGGGGGGCTACCTTTGGACTCAACTCTTAGTGGAATTTGCCTCATAACCTGACTTGATTCACCTTGGTTATGTAACCACTAAAAGAGGTGGTCGAGGCCTGACTTATTTCAGGCTTGTGAGAGTTCAATCACGCTACAATCAGACGATTTGATGCCGGTGCAGATGATATAGTCTGATCCGCTAAAAGAGTCTTAATTCACCGGATATGAGAAAGAAATGAATGAAAGAAGAGGGGTTTACGAAGTCCTTCAAGTTGATTGAAGGTCTGGGCCAAGCAAAGGCAAAAAGGAAGGCTTCTTCCCTCTCCTGTCTGGGAGTAAGATAAACCTTGCCTTCCCTGGATACTGGTCCCAAGGTAGGAGTAGCGGCTTAGTTAGTGCACGAAATAAATGTGACGGCACATAAAGGTCCGTATTCGGTCCGTCAATGGCTCTTTCTCCGAGGCCAGAGGTAAATAGAAGGGGTAACGGCCGAAAAAGAGAAATATCAATATTGTATTCGAATAGCCTGCTTCCCCCCATTACTCAAGGGGGAAAAGCTTAACCTCCCATTCTTTCATTCTTTCAACAATAGAGGACTCAAACCTGCTGCCTATTTCCTCTGAGCTCCTTAGCTTGTAGTTATCATTACTCTCCTAGCTGCGAGTAGGAAGCTATCGGAGTAGCTTCCCATCTTTCGACCAAGATTCGCAGTTCTTTCTTATTGTACAAAGGGTCCGCTATCCTATTTCATATCTAATATAGGAAGTCAGTGGTGGCATCTCCTGCTTATGCCTGCCCTTTTCCTCTTCCTTCGCTTCGCGTCTGCCTATATATTATAAAGTAGGGAAATCAAAACCTGGGTACCACCCGCCAGTTGCTAGTAGGACAGCTCTTAGAGGAGCGGCCATTTTGCAAAAAAGGTAGGTTGCTGACTTGAGGACTCTAATAAGCTGTAAGACGGCGGGAATATGCAAAGAAAGGTTTAAGAATTCCACAGTCTTGAGGCTATCCTATTACGAAATTTCGTAAGTAGTATTCGAAATCGCTTCGTCAGATATTCGGGAACCTATGGTCGCTTAACGATTCGGTTAGCCGACTAGTATGGTAGTTGTCCTGAGGTTTGGTTAGCCCATTAGCCCAGGCGGATGCAGTTATGTTCCTAAAGTAAAGGCCGCGGGCTGATAAGAAGAGCGAGGGGAGGGTTTTTTGCTAAAACCCCTGGATTTTCTAGCTTAAAGCTTTACGAAATCACAAGAACAAAGAATAACATGATTCAGAGAGATAACCTGGTCTTTAGACACTCGCCCTACTTCTAAGGATAGATAGAAAAGGTTGGGGAGTGCCAGATGCGGAAGCAGTTCCAGTCCCAGCTGCTGAGGTGGCGTAGTGACAGGCGAGAGCAATAACAACAGAAGCAGCGAAAGATCCTGCAGTAGTATATTAGGTTGTTTGCGGTGGAATAGATTCAAGCGTCCGGGCCAGTAAATCCAGAGCAAATAGGCGTTGACTTAGTTGCTTTTTTTTGCAGTGGATTCTAATCCCGATGTTGATCCGACGCAACTTACCGGTGATAGTCGCAGCACCTGGAGCTTTCAAGGGAGGAGTTTCAAATTTCAAGCAATAAGAAAATAGGCCTTTGCCGCTTCGGGACTGCTGACTTACAACATTTCGAACACTATCAGGCGATGATGCGGGTGAGGAGTTAGAAAAAGTCAACAAGGAAAGAGCCGAATCGAAGACTTTGAATGTTTACGGAAGGATTTCCGTTCCGATCCTCAAAGAAAGGTCAGTCACTTCACTAAGAAAGGAAGGAACAAAATGACTTGTTGCTGGGTCAGCTCTTACAATTACAAGAAGTCAAGCAAAAGCCAATGGCGCTAGGCCGGCAAGAAGAGAAACTCGATCCGATGCCCTTACCTGACTCTGATTCGAACACAAAACTCATTCCTTGCTCCGTGGGCAGGAGCGAACCGGGGAACTCTAACAAAGAACGTGAGGAAAGGCACTGCCGCTGACTAAGATGATAGGCGCATGGGGACAGACCTTATACTCGTACTCCCAACCGTCAGACCAATCAACCATAAGACACTAGGCGATGGTCCCACACAGGTAAAGCAGCTACAAGAACTAAAAGAATAAGAAAAGGGTTTTACAGCGCCCCTGACACATCAATTTGAATCCAAAATCGAAAAGAAAGACGTTCCTCACCCTCAAGACAAAGAAAGCTGTACGTACGATACGATTAGGATCAGAGAAAGAACTGCTATGAACTCAGGCACCCATAGAAGGTTTTCCTGAACACGGGATCTAAGCCTAAGCTCGTTGGACTTGCTAAGGGAACCTCTTTCGAGATGCGAAGAATAGCCCTAGTCTGATAGCGGAGTTAAGTGGAGGAGAAGAAAGACAAGCAATACAGAAAGGAAGAGCTCCAGGGTTTGTTTAACTAAGATAATGGCTCACCATCACAGGGAATCTCAAAGCCCTGACGTTCGGACGTTAAGTTGCAAAATCTCGCTGATGTAAGGATCAATGATGGACACAGCGAAATTAGGATAAGCAACAAAAGAGACGGCTCCGTTTGCCAGAGATGGCTGTACTCTTGCGAGCATCGTCGAAGGTATTCCACCGACGATCTAGGACACAAAGAATGCTGCCAGTATTTACGCCGACCCTAGTAAATGGGACTGTATTGCTTTCATTGCGCCGATGGAATAATAATTCAATGGAGGACTTCCTGGTGCGTGCCAATCATTCAAGTGGTGATCTGGCATCGTGAGCAGAAGTCGATAGAGGAACGAGGCAGCCGAGACCGACTCACCGCCACATACTATCCCAAAAGCTTTTATCTAAAAAACCTGCAGTTCCTCATGCACCTTCGCCTAGAGTCCATCAAAGGCCAGCTCCCGCACAAATCTCCTCTGCCCACTCTAGATGTTGCACTTTCAGAGCTTATAGCTTAAGAGATTCGTCTGCGAGTCCTGGCTACCTCCTGTTAGTGTAGCGGCATTCCCTTGCCGTCGTGTTTCTGGGTTTCGTGCCACATACATTGTCGTTTCTGACGGGCGTAGAAGGACCTTCCTTCCAACCAAGAAGGCTCTATAAGGGGAATCAAAACAGAATAAATATAGATATGTTATAGTATAAGTTTCCTTATCAAACCAGTAGCTGCCTCTTCAATTTCTAGAACAGCAAGGTAAGAAAGGGATAAGATTTCAGTGCCAGTGAGTAAGGAAGCGGGTGAGCTCTCAGGTCTGGGAGTGAGTTAAGGGCTAGCAGTACTACCTGTAAAAGGTAAGGGCCTACTAAGCTAGTTCAACAAGAAAAAGTAAACTAGATAAGTCAAGCCAAGGGAAGTTCTCTGCCAGCCAGGTTAACCTCTAGCCATCGAGCTTAACTTTTCGAAGTAGGAGTAATATCATACCTTCCGTAGTCTACTGTTCAAAAATCGTGAGTTCCCAATACAGGAAGTGCTATTTCTTGCTTAATTTCTTAAAAGTCAGCCAAAAAGCGAGCAGGGTAAAAGAGATTCGGATAGGAGCGATTAGTAGAAGGCGAATGAATAAGGTCCCTTCGATTGAAGTCATATCCAGTTGAAATCATAGGGTAAGCCTCGTAAGCCATTGTAGAAGGAGTTTCAAGTAATCCAGTTGGCGCGAAAGTTGCAGTTGTTGTCTTGGATAGCCAGTTCTAGGACAAGCCAATAAGCTCTTAAGCTCGGAGATTTGTCAAGTTCGTTTATCTCCAGCCAGCCTAGAGAGACTCTCTTGCCATTCAATTCTCGTTCTTTCATCCCTGCTCGCTATTGAAAGCCCTTCCAATAACACCATCAGGTTACAGTTATTTCCTTCCTCGAAAGAGTTCGAGTTTGATCTAGTATGAGATCTAATTACAGCTGCTAGTTTCGCCTCAAAAAAGTCTTACTTAATCCCCCTTCTTCTAGCCATCCAGTTGCAGTGAGAATTGCCAGCCATATAGTTTTAGAAAAAAGGTAATCTCCTCTAGTGTAAGTGCCAGTTTCCAGCCTTCTTCAGCCATGGATAATGGCAAAAACTGGACAGTATTCGAAGGAGATGAAGAAGATTCTGCCACTCTGCCAGAAATTGGTTTGGATGACTTACAGCCAACTATTTCTTGCATCAAACAGGGGAGAGGTCGGCCATGATCTAGCCCTTCGACGGATAGTTCGTCATCCGAAAATGTGATGATTTTTGGCGCCAGGTATCATTTGACTCATTGTTTCGGGGGAAGTTTGTTCAGGCACATGCGCGTTTCGAAGCACTCAACTAAACGATTCCCGATGTGCTTCCAATGTAGAAAGTCGCTCGGGGTTCACTCAAAGTGCGCTACATTCCTACTGAGCACCAGGTAGCAGATGTCTTCACCAAATCTCTGTCAACATCTCGCTTTGCCTTTTTGTTTTGCGTGGCAAGCTTCACATTGGAACCCCACGTTCAGCTTGAGGGGGCATGTTAGACATGTTTCTGTTGGAATTGATGGAGCGCTTTCTGGCTCAGCTGCAGCCTCATTAGAAGAAGGTTCGTAATCAACTACCTCTTCTTCTAATTGCTGGCTTCTCGTTCCTTCAAATTCTGCGTCAGTTGTTTTAGGGGTTCGCAAACTTGGCAAACTACTTCTTCTGCCAAGCCATCCACCAAGTCCTGTGCAGTTTTTTTGAGGCTGCCTATGAAAAAAAGGGGGAGTTCTTTGAACAGTTCTTAGCGGATAACTTAGATGGCTATATCATTGAAAAGCTCATCGACAGCATAGTCTACCCTATACTCGAGGTCGGCATCAAAAAAAGGAATTTTTCCCGCTCGGATTTCGATTTCCGCAACTTGGACAATTATGTGGCTATCCAACGGCACGCCTATACCTTTGATCCATGTAGCTTGAGCTCAAAACATCGATCGTTTTCCCGGCTCTTAACCGACTTAAAGAAGGAGGAGAGCTCCGTAAACTCTCAAGTAAAGCGCGATATTCAACGCAATCTTCTCGATTTCATTTTACAAGAATGAAGACTTTGTTCCTTCAAACAAGTAAGATAACTATTGGAATTGAGTGTATAAGGACCTTTCTATTTTCTTTTTTCGGTATGCTGCTCCGCGAGCAAGGAGTGCCGCGCACGAGCGGAGCGAAAACAAAGCAGTGGGAATTCTTCGTTGGGGGAAAATCCTTTGATTGCGTATTGAATATAGATCAATGTCTTTCTTGTTCCACTAGCTAGGACCAAATTCTCACATGTCCATTTCGTTATTACAACCTTCTTTTTTGATGTCAAAGACCAGAAGCTATTCGCAAATTCTTATTGGATCTCGGTTGTTCTTAACAGCGATGGCTATTCATTTAAGTCTTCGGGTAGCACCACTAGATCTTCAACAAGGTGGAAATTCTCGTATTCCGTATGTACATGTTCCTGCGGCTCGGATGAGTATTCTTGTTTATATCGCTACGGCTATAAACACTTTCTTGTTCCTATTAACAAAACACCCCCTTTTTCTTCGCTCTTCCGGAACCGGTACAGAAATGGGTGCTTTTTTTACGTTGTTTACCTTAGTTACTGGAGGGTTTCGGGGAAGACCTATGTGGGGCACCTTTTGGGTGTGGGATGCTCGTTTAACCTCTGTATTCATCTCGTTCTTTATTTACCTGGGTGCACTGCGTTTTCAAAAGCTTTCTGTCGAACCGGCTTCTATTTCAATCTGTGCTGGACCGATCGATATACCAATAATAAAGTCTTCAGTCAACTGGTGGAATACATCGCATCAACCTGGGAGCATTAGCCGATCTGGTACATCAATACATGTTCCTATGCCCATTCCAATCTTGTCTAACTTTGCTAACTCCCCCCTCTCAACCCGTATCTTCTTTGTTCTGGAAACACGTCTTCCTATTCCATCTTTTCTCGAATCTCCTTTAACGGAAGAAATAGAAGCTCGAGAATCCATACCAAAACCTAGTTCACTCGCTGACTCTCTTTGCATCCATGGCTGAATGGTTAAAGCGATGGATAATAGAGTGGGTTCGATTCCTGCTGGATGCACTTTGAACGTTCAGTTCAATCGCTGCTCACTTATACATATAGCTCGCCTGGGGCACTTCACTCGCTCAACACTCGTTCAAAACATCCACTCCTTCTTCACGGAAAGAAAAGGGACTGAAAATCCCGCTTAGAGATCGAAACTATAGTCAGAGTAGGCCATCCATCATCTCCGTCGAGGCCTCGTTTTACCTTCCAATTACGATCCGTCGGATTGAAACCTCCATTAGATTCGGAAACTAAGGACGAGATTACCATCGCATCGGCTTGTATGTCCCGAATGTTCTCGGGTCGCCTCATATTTTCCTTAATCTAATTAATCAGCACCGGGTGGTGATGGAGATTTATTGCGGCCTTCTCCTGTTCATCAACTCGAACCTCATTCTTCTGCAGTTGATGTTACGATCAGCCGTGCTCTTCAGGCCATCTGCCGATTGTCAGCCTGTTCAGCTGACCTAAGAGGATTCCAATCACCCGGCGCAGCATGTTTATTCTCGGCGGCGATTACAGTCTCTTTCCCCAGGTAAGACTACTCCAGAAGATCAGCAGCCCAGTTGCTTCCCTTCCAGTCGCTTCCTCAGATTCAAGATCCCTCTCTCAGGTTCGTCGACCCTCGTGAGTTTCTTATATTGTTTAAGTATTTTTGTCTTATCTTATGTCCCCAAAACATCGAGCTTACCTCATGTCAGTTCAATCTTCTCATGAACCTGAATCATTTGCTGAAGCCTTCAATCATTCTTGCTGGAGAAATGCTATGCAGGAAGATGCCCAGGAAAAAAAGAATAAGACGTCAGTCTCATTGCCTGCAGGGAAACAAGCCATTGGCTGCAAGTGGATTTACCAAGATCAAGCATAAAGCAGATGGCTCGATAGAGAGATACAAAGCTAGATTATTAGAACAAGGATTCCTTCAAGAATATCACGTCGAACCCCTTTAAAGATAGGGAAAACATTTTCCCCAGGTTGAAAAAATTACCACCATTCGTGGCATTCTTTCTTTGGCTGCAATCAAGAAGTGGCCCTTATTTCAACTTGACGTGAAGAATGCCTTTCAACAACATAAGGAGGGGGGATTCGCAAGAATAAGTTTCTATTCAGCCTCCTCCAACTACAGGCTTCTCTTCTCTGGTATGCAAGCTCAAGAAAGCGATTTACGTTATGGCCTCCGACAACTAAAGAAGGCACCAAGAGCTGACGAAGGGTGCCTTCTTTCAGAAATTTAGCTCGTTTTGCTTTATTTTTGATAAAGGGTTCCACTGTAGCCGTGCGGATTTTTCCATGTTTGTTCGTCGACGTCATGGTCGTTGCCTCATTCTTTATATGTTGACGACAACATTCTCACCGGAAATGACTCGCTTTTTTTTATCCATATGGATGAAGAGCTATTTGTGCATCTTACATCTGCATACCCAAAAGGGGGCGCTCTATGGTATTCAAGGGTTTTTTATGCCTTTGAGTCATCAGAAGAGCGTACTGGTTCCGCCTTACTCAATAGGGGCTTGGTAAAAAATGTATATTGTACCCTACCTTTACCTTACCAAAGATTGAAAAAGGAAGCGCAGAAAAGACCTCCGGGTTATCAGACTTCCCGAATGGTCTTCGGGTTAGATAGTATGTAGAGATAGAAACCGGAATGGACGATAGGGGAGCTATTTGGCTGAAAACTAAAAGGGTAAATGAGTCTCTCATATAAGCCATTACTGAGTTAATTCGGGGGGGAAAGGGGTTAGTAAGCTTCTCGACCCCGGTAAGAGTTGAGTTCGTTGATCCCAGGCCAGGTCGTTGCACGGTAGGCGGCTTGGAGTAAAGGCAGTCAGGGTTGACGTCGTCGTTAAGGCTCAGAGTTGGAGTGATCTCCGGGTCAATGAAAGAGGTGAGACCGAATTGGAAAGGTTTGAAGAGCTAAGCTTTCATACTTGACCTTCCCCACGTTATGTATTCTATGATTCGAATCTCTCAATTACAAGATGAGGAAACAAAAGCTGAAATCAGAGGCTTATTTTCCGAACAAAGAAACATTATTCTATAACTGGGCCTGGGCATGCTTTCGCGATTGCTTTGTTTGGTTCTTAAATGGTGGGTCGATCAGTCTACTCGCCCCTTCGACCGGACCGAGAAAGGGCGTACAAGACTTTATTCAAGGAGATCGGGAAAGATCAATGCGAGAGCTAAAATCCATTGGTACAACATAAGAGATCCCTCCTTTGTTTGTGGGGGGGCCTGGATATTCGGAAACCCGTCTCATGCAATGCAATAAGGCGGTAATCCTGAATAACTTGCGGCGTTCGACTGATATCGACGTTCGGTTTACCTGTGCCCGCGTGGGGGAACGGCCCGGGTGCTCTTTGCCTTTATTCGAACCCGGCCGTCCGTGATGGGGCTTTTATTCTTATTTACGATGCCATCGGCGCTTTTCCCTCTGCTTTCCGTTTGGTCAACTCACGTACTAACTCGATCATAACATAAGAAATAGGCCCCACATATTTTTGATGATATGCCACAGGAATCTACCAAAATAATAGATAAGGCCTAGGACCAATGGCACCAGCAGATAGCAAGACCTCGTCACTTCATCATTGCATATGGTCAGCCTAGCTGAAATGGGAATCAGTCTTTCTTGTTTTGTTGTTATAATAAGAATAGAATGAATTGGTGGATAGCTTTCTATCGGTTCCAAGTCCAAGTAAAGTTGGTTTGACCATGCCCATGGCTGGATATAGCAAGTGTACAGCGCGCTCCCAACCTATAGGCCAAGTTGCAAAGTCCACAAGCAGTGGATTGAAGGACCCACTTAAGTCTATGGAAAGGTTCTCAACTTAGGACAGATTCGTCTTATAAGATTGTGAAGTTCCCAGGCCCAGTTTTGGGATTGATTTCCACCCTCACCCTGGTCAGTAAGATTAATATAGTAAGAAGGGAATTCTCTCTTGAAGGAAAAGTAACTCGAGAAAGGAGAATCCAAACCTTAGAAAGGGAAAGGGCCTATGACCAATCCACCCATAGAGAGAGGCTTTCGTCCGCTTTTGATTTAGCCATCGATAGATATTAGGAAATTGCTGGAACGTCAACCCCTCTGTCTTTCCTATGTCTTTCGTGAGAAGAAGGCTCATCAAGATGTCGTCGGATCACATTACTTTGCCTCCTTTTCTGCGGTGCTTATCTTGGCAGGGTTGGAATGGCCTTTAAAGCTAGCGATTTCGGGTGCTAGGTCCGCCGCGTCTGTGATGCACTGACCAGACTGTGCTAGAGAAAAAAAAACCTTCCCCCCCAAGGTCATTTGATTGAGGGGTACCCTGCCCTTGGACAAAATATGCCATACCATATAGAGCAAACTTCCCCCTGGTTATGAGTGAAATTCACTTTTTTACACCTATGTGAAACGGGATTTTTCTCATTGCAATCTTGGTTTAGGCAGGAAAAGAAAGTTCGAACGATTTCTCCCAAAGGTTACCTTCTCACTTTCCAATGAATGGCATTCCGAGGTAATTTCATTTGATTAAAGGGGCCAAAAAAAGAGAACTAGATACCTTGATTGAGGCCCCTCCTCATTCCTATTTTCATTCGAATCCTCCGATTACGAGGAGGATTGGTGCTTCTTTTTTTTGGGAGCCTGGTCTTTAACCTGGAGATATAAGCCTTCCTTGAAAGGCTGAAAGCCCTTCTTCTCTCCAGCGGGGCCCGCTCTCTCCTTTCAAAACTAGGCCTCTCGGGGGGTCTAGCTGGATTGGCGCTAAGGGCCCTCATTACCATTTCCGGGGTAGCATCCGATATAGTGGGTCCTCATGATGCCCTCTGGGTCGGATTCGGGCACAAGGCTTCCCCTGCCGGAAACGGACTCTTCCCCTCTGTCCTCCCTAGGGAGCTTCAGTTCCGTAGGCTGGGCGGACTCGTCCTTCGGGGAAGTCTCTTCCGCAGGGGAAAGACATGGAGTCGCAAATACGCCGGGGCAGCAACCGGCTGCGACTCTACCCGTAGGGCAACCGGCTGCCCATCCCGTCGCGGAACAACCCGTTCCAGCGCAAGAACCCGAACCCGCCAACACGAGCCTCGGCGCACAGGAAGCTCGTCCTGCTGGCGAGGATGGGGGTTCAGCAAACGCTGCCCCACCAACATCAGACCAAGTGAAAGAATCATTGAGAGCCTTCCTGAATCAGTTTAGGAAGAGAAAAGTCAATGATTCTTTCTTGAACAATGCCGCGCGGGACCTCGACCTGGAACGGGCCACGCCCGAGAAGCTTCAAAAACTGCTGTCGATTATGGAAGAATTGTCCAATGACAGCAGAAGAAGACCAAATTCCGGTCAAAATGCGGCCGCCCAATTAGAATTATATATGGATATAATAGATTGGGAAAAAAAGGCTGCGTCGGGGAGTAATCACTCGTGATAGGGCATAAGGGGAGAGGACAAGGTCAAGAGTAAAAAAGAAATGAAAAAGAAAATCAAATGAATCCCCCGGTCGATAAAAGAAATACAAAAAATGTTTATTCTTGAGATGAACATCGCACTAAATAGTGCAACGCCTTTTTGTTCTTTGGCGAGAAATAAGAGCAGACATTTTTATGCGGTTACCTATAGAGTTTGGAATTAAAACTTCCGACTTTTTAGTGGCAATAAAGGTTCTAAAAAGACTTTTAGTGAGTCTGAAATGGAAAGGAAAAAAAGCTGGATACGACCCTTTATTATGATAACCTTGAGTCATGCCGAAAAAAGGGCATTAACTCCTCAAAACGTTATATCTCGGATAACAGGTCTTTTCAGTTGTAGTTCCATTGTCGTGGCTACCGAAAAACACCAAGTTGGTGGGTTTCATTTCCACGCCACTGATGCTGGAATTGTCGAAGCCTGGGCTGGGCTGTCTACTATGGAATGAAGCTAGCATTGGAAGCTTTCTTTTACCGAATAGATGTGGAGACAGACAGTGTGGGAGCCGTGCTCCAACAAGACCCGAGCCTAGCATTGGACACATTGTGGATGATATTAAAGCTCTAATTTCTTCTTTTGATTTTGAAGTTTCTATTCTAATTGAATGCGGATACTCATAAGAATGGTAAGAGGGTGGCACATCAATTAGCTAAACTATCCATTTCATCATCAGGGATGGGGAAAATATGGTTATAGGAGGTTCCTGAATCCAATTCCTCTAATAAACTAAGGAGTCCTTCTGTGTAAAGTTAGCTAGTGTGGATTCGCGTAAAGCTGTCAAACAACTTACATTCGCGGAAACTATTAATATTCTCGGACACAACAACCAGAAGCCATATCTTTCGTCGCTTGCTGCCAAACAACCTATTGCTATTGACAAGAGCCGGTCAATGCCATTCAATGTCCAGCCAATAACCAATCACGGAAGCAAGCCGAATCCTTAGAGAAGGCTGGAAGAAAGGGATCATAGCGGTGAAGGAGGACGACCGGAAGCATGTCTTTACTGGGAAAGCTGCCAAATCATTCATATTCTCGGAAGCTCTTGTCAAAGGATTTCATTCCTGCAAGGTGGGCATCGAAATCCGACATAGCCATAGACCGAGCAGTGGTTTTCGCATCCTAGTGAGCAGACTCTCTTTGAAGCTCATTGAGAACAGCCTCAGACTTTCCATTCTCTTTCTTTATATTTATATAAATTCCCTAATAGTCCCCTCGCCATCATCAGAAGAGAGCTATGCCAAAACCAAAGGTGCCTACCGCTAGTGCAACTCTTTCTATGAATAGAAATCTTCCTCTACGGCGGAAGGTGAACGTCAGGCGTGTGCGTAGATTTCAAGAATGTCCGGAAAGGCCTTTTCTTCCGCGGGCTAGAAGGCCGGTTCCCCATCTCTCATGTGTGTGTGATTGATTTGGCCACTAATCGAAGCAGATGTACCACCTTCGAACAAATACGAAATTGTTATATTAGCGATGAAAGGAAGATAGGACGAATTGACCCACGCAACTGATCAACCGGGTAGAGCTCACGATCATTCAAACACGTAGGTCCGGAAGAAGAATGGCTGACTCGCATTGTACCTACCTTGAAGGCTTCACCAGCGAAGTGGATCCCAACTCTCTATCCGAAAAGAAAAGGGCTTCTACAGATCTTGCCTTTATTAATAGGGGCTGATCCATGGTCGGACACTCTTTCTCATCTGGGATCACATTACGTGCGGGAATTTGCAACGGAGATCCCCTTAAGCACAAATCAAGGCCCACCTACGTATGTATTCACGATTGAACTGAACCAGACAACGTAGCTTAATCCATGGAACAAACCCCACACGCTGCCACCATGTGAGAGTCGGTGCGTAATGGATGTACGCCTGCCTTCGAAAGCTCCATTCCTGTTTCCCAGGATCCTGGAACCATTCCTTGATTTCAAATCACGAGTCGAATTTCTCTCTACCTATTCGACTATCAAGCTCTTGACACACTGTCTAGTCTACCGCCCACCTCCTCTTTCTTTTGGTCGCTTCGCTCTCCTCCTTCGACTAACGCCCGGAAAGACAAAGATTTCAGTCTGAACCTAAAGCCCTACTATGGGCTTGAAAGAGCTCACTAGATTGATCGCAAGCAAAAAAAACCTTCAAACTCGCATTCACATGTTGGTTGTTCCTCACTAAACATCGAGGGTTCGGGTGAAAGTGAAGGTTCGGATCGGACTCTAGTCTCGGCCTACGTCCAGGTTGTCCGGCTTTCATTAAGGGGGCTTCCCTTTCATTTTAGGATACCGCTTGAATAACGAGAATCGGATTGTATTTTTGTAGCTTCACTTTCGATAGGCCTACATCTCGCCTTCCACTACCGGAATCAAAATAGATCTGTGACTCCCGGAACTTAGACGTACCGCTCACCGCAAAGAAGAGTTTCTTTACTACCAGTTTATCCATAAAGGCTTGAGCGCATCGCTTTCCAACTGCGCCTACTTATTGCTTTAAAGTCATCCTCGACTTCCAGCTGCTCCGCTAACCGAAACTTACTTTCACTAGCGCTTGACGGTGCGAACTGAACTAAAACTCTCTCTACGGTCTGCGGCACCTGCCGTGGGCTCTAGCTCTAGTTACTACTCACCGCTTTCCTCAACTCTTTAGTTCCATTCCAGAGGACAGTGATCGAGTGTTTGTTTAACTTTAACAAGGTAGTTGCTTGGGTTGAGTCCGGATCACAAGTCAAATAGATTTCGGGCTCCTACTCAGCATACTTTAAGTTTATCCGTTTTACAACGGGTCAACCCCTTCTCTTCCTCTTTGGCATCACCGCTAGCGAGAGTCGTAACTCCACCTGCTTCCATTATAAAGTAAAGGGCTAAATAGGAAAGGGTAGCCTAAAAAATCTCTCCTGAAAGGCACCTGTATTCTGTAGTACCAATGGTATGTGGTTAGCCATCATTATAATCGGCACATTTGCCTTCTTCGTGAAGATTCGGCCATACTTAGAGTCCAGTCGACACTCTGGGCCCTCCACTACTTTTTAAGAATGTATTCGCATAGGACCTCCGCGGTATAACTTTAACCTTTTTACTTTAACCCCCAGATGGATTCAAATCATCAAAGACCCAAACCAAAGGTGAAAATCATTGTCCGCCCCTGCTCCTATTGGTTTTGGGAAAGAAAGTCCTTCTGCTCCTCTCTTTCCTTCGGAACCTCCGATCTTGGAAATTTGCATTCATTGAAAGAGTCCTCCTCCGCCCACTACATCTCCCTTGCCAAGCTTATAGCTTCGATCAAAGGAATTGAATGAAAGGGGGGAGGCGTGGGGAGTATCGATCTGGCAGAAGCAGTAGCCATAAGTAGCGAAATCTCGACGTTCGTAAGCGTGATTCTGACCTCCAGTGCATGGTTGCCCCGTAACACCCCTTCCGATTCGAGAACAAATAGCGTTCAAAGGCAGGATTCGAGGTTGATCTTTCCCCCGGCAGCAGACCCAACCCAGCTCTCAGATGTATCTATTGAAGCAGCACAAACAGTTAGAGATGCAGTTCCATCAGTTCCGTAAAGATCAGAGGGCCTTTCCCCTTGCGCCTGGTCGTTATTGCCTTGGCCTGGAGCCGGGTCAGCTAAAAGCAGCGGCTTCTTTCCCTCAAAAAGAAAGAGAACGGCACTTGGGATCGGATCTTTCCTTAGGTTCGGATTGCATCTCCCTTTCCTTTCGCGTGGGTACGGACTTTGCTGGGCATTTAGGTAGGAGTCAATTAAAAAAGGCATCAACCGACATTGAATCTGGCCATCGGTCACGAGGAGCCTCTGGAAGTTAACGCTATTTCTCATCTCTATGTACGATTCTTGATCCTTAATAGGAATCCTACAGCGATAGATAGTTTTCCAACTTCTTGCAGTAAAGATACTTTTTTTTTCCCAGATGCTTCGTATTCAATTCGCATCGATCAAATCTTTTGTTAATCGTTATCTCCGAGCAGCAAGGTTCAAAGCACGCTTGGTAGCAAAGGGCTATAGTCAGAGAGAGGGTGTGGACTTCGGATAGAAGGTCTTCCCTCACGTGATCTACCAAAAAGACTATTTTCATAACTGTATAGCTTAAGCGAGACATAGCCCAGAAGCTCATAGACTTAGGCGCCTATTGGTAGGTGCAAAAGAGACCTCGTAAGGACTAAAACCTCGTTACGCCGAAAATGGTAGAGGTGCGACAGCGCTTTGGTCGTGAGTGGAAACTGACTTTCTGTCTGGGGCTGTGAACCATTGGCTGTTGTATACTCAGCTCCTGTTGCAGCTGCTACTGCTCTTTTCTTCTTAGCGCGGTTTTCGTTCTGTCTTTTTCTTCTAAGGAGAACTAAGAATCTGCCTTATGACTAAGCTTACCTTATAAGAGAAGTGGGAGAAGTCGTATCGTATAAAGGCGATTTCCTTCTTTCGTTAAATGTCTAACTCCTCACCCCAAGTCAAGTAAGGAATTCTTTATCGCTTCGCACCTTTTTTGATAATCGGAGAAAGGTAAGGAGAGAGAGATTGGGGTGTCTGCCCATTCGCGATCCTTTCTTCTTTGTGTGTTCGATCGTTGCAAGCTTTCCATTCGCTTTCTTCCGTAGTCAGCCTCTATCCTATCAGTAAGTGCATACTCCCTTGCCAGCCAAAAAGTCTTCGCTCTTATTCCCTATCGTAGGAAATTCCGTCTGTGCCTATGTCTGTTTAGCGGTCAGTTGGTTCGGAGAAAGAGGGCATGCGGCTTGGGGTTCCTTTTGTCTTCCCATTGCGGAGTGGAGTGTCTGAGTAGTGTAAGGGGAAATTGACTTCATTGACATTGAAATCGTGTAGGCGAATCTATCTAATATAAGTCCAGCCCAGGGCCCTATGCTTTCCAGTCTATCTAGTGGTATCTTACTTATGTCAAAAATCGCTCAAAGAATCTGTTGACTAGTAAAAAAGAAGGCATACATCAGAGTGCTTGGGGTGAGGTAGTCCAAAGCGAGTCTTGCAAGGCTAGGACCATTCATTGCCGACGCTTTCTTTTTTGTTTGAGGTCAGTCTTAGCCGTCTTGCAGGGAATTGGTTGCAGGTGTGTAATCCGTGCCCCTACCTTTCACCTTTAGTGAGGGGCAATGTGATCTATGCTAAGTGTCGATTTCCTTCTTCACTGCTTTCCCGCCGAAAAGGATTCATTTTTCTTTCCATGCATTCCATTAGCGTTCTAAGCTTTCAACTCATTCTCAATCCGAATTTCGTATTCAAAGTATAAAGAAGAAGGTTTTTAACTATCGCTAGCGGTCAGGTTTATCGCTAGCTCGACTAGAGGAATTAAAAATATTCAATTTGTTATTACCATACGTAATTTGAATTTCCCAATCGTTGCCGGTATTCGACCCTCTTGATAGCTCGATTTCCTTAATTAAGTTAAGATAAGAAACAAAGCGCTCTCCTAGCGTCGTCCGCGTATCTCGAAGGACCATGAGATCGCCGTAGAGCTTTTTCACAAGCTTTCATAGAAATGTACGGCTAGACCCCGTAAGATGGGATCGTCATAGATTTCGTACCAATCCCCACATCGTTTGAGCTTTTGTATGATGATGTCAGGCGGAGTCGTCTCCATGAGTTGCTCGGCAGGGGCGCTCGTCCTTACCTTAGTAGCGCTCTTCGGACTAGCACGGCTAGGATTTCATCCAATGAAAACTCGCCCCACACAAGGGGTTGTCCGTCCTGCTTGAGAAGAACAAATGGACGCCCTGTTTCTATGAAATTGAACATCCAGCGTGCGTCCTTTTTTTAAGGAAGACCTGCCTTATTCTCTTCGTTGCTGTGTTTTTTTGAGGTCCCGCGTGAAGGTTGTAGCCGCTTTCGGAATGGCTTTCCTTCGCAACAAGAATGGCGGTCGATCGATCTTTAAGCCGCTTCCTCGCCTCAAAACCTGTGTGGTAGCATTACCGGTGCAAGTTTCTCCTCTTTGGTTTCGGGCCGGGTGGAATCGAAGTGTAAATAGGAGTGTTCTACTCCGAATCAGGTGGCCTTGGGAGCTCTTTAGTTAGGTAACACAAGGAAAAAGCCTTGTTTGTAGGTTCAATTCCTGCAGGGGCTAATCCAATTCAGTGTTTATCGTAAGAGATGAAACTTTTTTGCTTTCTCAAGCTGTTGGTCACTGATTCCCTAACTTGGTTTCGAAAAGCCAGCGCCCAAAGGTGCTCTATTGAGCCGGTCACCGTCTGGTAGAGTAGGAGCCAACAAAGGAAGTAATGGACTGATCGCTTGGAGCATTCAATTGCATGAGTAAAGGTCGATATCAATTGCTTAACACCATGTAATCGATCAATGTGAGGAAGCAGGGACCAGACCCGCAATAGGCATCTTCCATTCATCTCGATTTGGCTTTTTCCGTCCTCCAACGAAATAGTCTCCTCGCCGAGGTGTTCTAAATGCGAGTTTACAAATGCCGTCGATAGTCCGCTCAGTCCTTCCTGCAGCAGTTTAAGTGTGCTTTTATCAGTCAGTACCGCTTGGTCGAGTCGAGTCCAGTAAAGTCCCTCCACTTATTATCCGTAGGGATATAGGGCCAGCGGTTTACAACTAACTTAAGGAACTAAGACCTTCGCCTACTACTTTTATAGCCGATCTCCTCTCCTCTCCCGCATCATAGGTTGGTACAGAGGCGCATTCCCTTATGGCCCATTCGCTGGCAACTACTAGCTGACTCTTACATCCGACTCCGGGTCGAGCTGCTTCCCGCTTTACTCTCCCACCTGGTAGAGCTAGCCAAGTCCCCTTCCTCTTCCACAGCAACATCTCGTTCCATATATTCCTGGTCTCGTGAGCTTACTCTTCGAAATCTCAAGAAGAAGAGCGCTTTCCTTTATCTTGCTAGTCTATCATTCCATCCAGTGATGGAAAAAACCAAGGCAAAAGGAGCCTATTTTCAAGCCGGTGAAAGAGTATGAACCGACCCCTTCATCACTACGGATCAGATACAAGAGGGAAAGGGGGATCCATTATCTCACAGAACAAAGAGAGTCAGATCACCGAGTGAAAGCAGTCACTTCCGGAGTTCGCTCTGCAGATGAAGCAGGCGAAGGCAAGAATAACGACTAGGCTCAAGGCGCATCGGTTTGTTTACTTTAATAGCAGGCTGATTATCGTATCAAAACGGAATTTCTAGAGATTCAGCCCCTAGAGACTAGCTAGCCTTCCTTGGCTTGGGTGGATTGCTTTGAATTTGAATAGAGATGCTTTCTCTGGTTCACTGAGGTAGTTCGACTAGCTGGAACGTAGCGAAGGTTCAGTTGCTCTTCCAGGGAAGGAAGCTGAATTTTGATTAGTCGTCCTATCGTAATAAATTTAATTTAATAAGTAGTAGATCCCGAGTGCCACCGATATAGCTCTTGGAGGGCTAGTAGAAGTTGTTCACTCGGTTCGAAGAACAGGACCGACTGTGATCTTCTCTGCTTTTGTCGACTCGGAACGAGCTTCAAATACCGTTCTTGTGAAAATGCTTTCCCCGCTTCGTGTAGCATGGTCTTTTCTCAACCCCCTCTAGGAAAGAAGTTATGCCTAAAATCCCGACTTTCGTTCAACCCCGGTAGCAGTAGCAAATGTCGGAGTGGTAGCTGTTGGTGCTCATGTCGACGGTTCACTCTCTTCGTGGTTAGCTGCGAATACGAATGGGATTTCTCTTTGTGGTAAGAAGACTAGCTTTGCTTCTTCCTCTCTAGGCGCTTGAACGTGGGCAATTGCTTTATTAAAGAAAGAGCTGGGCGGCAACGGAGATCTTGTAAGTTTCACTAATTAAGATAATTAACAATGAATCCCGGGCAATCACTAAATAAGAAGCTTTTCTTCCTAATGTCACATATCGAATGGTTAACTAACAGCTTCGGTAGCTAGGAACTTTCGCCGATGACAGACGAAGTCGAGTTCCGCTGGGTGGGGATCCGATGTCCGTTTCGTACGAGCAGCCGAGTTCTATTTCATCAGTAGATCCCATGTCTATTTCATCAGGGAATGCAATGTCCGTTTCGTACGAGCAACTTGGGCCCGAACTTCAGGCCATGCTCTCACAATTACCGAACGAAACTCATTTTCCCGGGTATCAATATCAAAGTGGAGAGCAAGAGACTAGAGCTGCTCTTAGACAAGGTATTAATCATAAATTTTAAAATCTGTTATTTGAAAAAGACGTAAAAATACCTGTAAACTGAACTTTTGACGAAATTTCGTCGGAAGTGATTGGGGACAACTCAGACTCCCCCTCCTCCGATTTCTTCATCATTTACAAGGACCTTGTTGAAGCGAAAGACCGAAGTTTCTGGTTTGAAGCAGCCTACGACTTTATTCAACTTTTATGTTATAGCGAATAATTTCATTATTTTGTTGGCTTTTGCTAACTATATCAATAACGACACTGGGGGTGGTGGCTCGTCGGTGTCAGGAATGAATTGGTTCCAAGGAGTACCTCCCGGCATTAGGGATCCGCCCTTGAAAGAGAGAGTGCCATTGAATTCGTTTTGATCTTTTCTTGTATTATTTATGTTCCTGATGTGAGTCAATTCCCTAAGTGTTTCACGTACCTGCTCATTCGTACTAGATTTTTTTGAATGCGTCTGTAGCCGTGCAGCTAAATCACGGAGGATGGGTTGGGTGGTGGACTGGACATCAAAAGGATTCGAGTTTTTCACTGAACTGGAAGAGGTTCGATTCCTATTTGATGTTGTTAAGCCAAGAGCGCAAAGCGCATGGAGCAAATAAAGCTCATTAAACATCTAATTTTCTTATTTTTATTTTCTCTTTTTCAATGGTTCAGTTCAACCCGCCGGTCAAGGATAGCTGTTGGAGTCAAGGTAGAGCTATTGGAATTCTATCCGGATTTCTTCTTTTATTGCAAATAGTTGCACTAACTTAGTCCATGTTCAATTAGCTTCTGTTGAATCATCAAAGAGCTTCTAGAATTTATATGTTTTCGTATGCCCATTGCATATTCATATTAGAAAGGAAAAGTGAAACGTATTCGATATGCGATTATCATAGTTGACATCGGAAGCACCTTACATTGTGAGTAGTGCATATCAACAACACACTTGGAACTTGGAACAACACCTGCGAAACCTTGCTGGCTATGAACTCAAGAGCAGTCCTTTCATTCAATGATTTATGGGTTTTAAGATGATGCTTGTCACATTCATGCGAAAGAACTTCACTCTGGCACGGGCTAGTCATATTCATTCTCGTTCTCAATCTGAAATCAGAGACTCTCTCTGGGAAAGACAAAAAGCAGTTCTTTCTGGAAGCTCCGCAGCCGAACCATCAGCGTTCATTGCCTGCAGGTCATTTCACCAATGTGTCACAGGTCAAAGGTGAACCCACCAGCTTCAATTGGTGTAGCCAACCACGTGTCAAAGGTAGCCGATTCGTTGAAAAGGTCAAACCAAAAAGGTAAAAATGTAAACACCTGTGAGTTCTTTCACTCTTTGGTAAAGTGTTCGATCTCTAGGAGCAAAGAATCAAAACCTTGCCCAATGGAGTTGCTTTCTTCCAGTGAATAAGCGGGATCCATCCCTGTCCCCG